GTCTTCGACTTGTGGATCTTGATTGAAATTGGAATACAGCTGGATTAGCAAAATCCATGTTCTGTTGTTCCAACAAGAACAGCTTGACCCCTTTGCTTTCTCGTGGTACAATCTTGGAGCTCTTACTTTCTCCCTAGTCCACGGAAAAAAAAAAGAAGGGAATGGAGAACTAATGTCGACAATTTATCACGAGAAAGGAGGGTATGACCAAGCCAGGATCACCGAGAAGAGAGAACTGACTCTTCTGTATATTCCTCTTGGCCATTTTGCTGTTAGCAGTCCTTACACAATCACCAGTTCATATTTGATATAGATTTCCCCTCAATATAGGTTATTGAAATTCTCTCAGACAAACTCGTCTCAACAAAGAAAAGCATGAAAGACAAATCAAAATGTTATTTAGAATTGATTCCTATTTGAATAGTGCATAATAGCATGGATAAGCTTACATTAACCCGTCAATTTACAACATTTCAGTTTTTTATTAATAAATAATGAAATACTAATAGATAATAAAAGGGGACTAATAAGTAATAGAAGAAGAATAAAGAATAATCTTTGAGATAAAGAAATACTTTGAATTCTTGTAGTAAATATTGTAGTAAATAAGATTTCTTTTGTTCTCCTCCTTCTCTATCTCGACTTGCATCGAGAAAACAAATTACATTTTAAAGAGATTTTAAACAGTCCCTCTTGAATCACTCCTTTTATTACTTCTATCAAATACCACTTCCATGAAATAGATTCGCCATTTTTTTCTATTCCCAATAGAAGGAAAAGAGATAATAGTAGTCTATTTGGTAATACAATAAGAGAAAGATTGGTATAGTACTTTAGAAGACCATTTAGTATCTATTTTCTTTTTGAGGAATAAAGAAAAATATTCTTCTAATCCTTTTTCGTCAATCTCTCGAATTAGATACAGTCAATAAATAGAGAGAAGAACAAGATGAGTTTTTAATTTCTTATCTCAATTGAACGAGAAGCCGTATGAGGTGAGAATCTCACGTACGGTTTTGTAGAGTGACAGTACAGGTGACTTCTCTGTCAACTTCTCCACTACCACACCTAAAAAACCTAACTCTGCCTTACGAAAAGTCGCTAGAGTCCGATTAACTTCTGGATTCGAAATCACGGCTTACATACCAGGTATTGGCCATAATTTACAAGAACATTCAGTAGTTTTGGTAAGAGGTGGAAGGGTCAAAGATTTACCTGGTGTAAGATATCATATTGTTCGAGGAACTCTAGATGCTGTGGGGGTGAAAGATCGCAAACAAGGGCGTTCTAGTGCGTTGTATAATACTATCTACCATTTGTATCATTCTCAATGATTCCATATTAATATTATTGAAAATATGTTAAAAATCTAGCTAACCCAATGATGAAAATATTGTAAGGGGACTAAAGCATGCTATTCTAGGATTTGAATATTCAAAATCTATTTGAAACCAATCTATGTCTAAGGTTTACTATTCCAATTATTCATTGAGTCTTCCCTTGACTCTTTTTGTGTCTAAATAATCTTCCAATGTCTTGACTTTTTTAGAACAAGTTTAAGCTAGAATCAATAAGATTTTAAAAACCCTTTTATTTCCATTTCGTAAACCTAAAGACTATTGTTGTGGAGATATCTAAAATACAAGATTTCCTTTTCTCGAAAGAAATATCTGGAAGAAGAAATGGAAACGGATACTCAAGATTTAATGAGTAAATATGATCTTCTCCAAGGATAGAGAGAAAAGATTCTATCGATGTAGAATCATATGGAAAGCCGTATTCGATGAAAATCGTATGTACGGTTTGGAGGGAGATCTCTCAGGATCCGAAAGATCCACCCTACAATATGGGGTGAAAAAGCCAAAATAAATCATTAAATAGTGATTCAAGAATCAAATAGAATACCTTTTCAAACTCATGTCACGTCGAAGTACTGCAGCGAGAGAAACTGCAAAATCAGATCCAATTTATCGTAATCGATTAGTTAACATGTTGGTTAACCGTCTTCTTAAAGACGGTAAAAAATCATTGGCTTATCGAATTCTTTATCAGGCTATGAAGCAGATTAAACAAAAGACACAAAAGAATCCACTATCTGTTTTACGACAAGCGGTACGCAAAGTAACTCCGAATGTAGCAGTAAAGGCAAGACGTGTAGGTGGATCAACTTATCAAGTTCCCGTTGAGATAATACCTGCACAAGGAAAAGCACTTGCTATTCGGTGGTTATTAGGAGCATCTCGAAAACGTCCAGGTCGAAGTATGGCTTTAAAATTGAGTTATGAGTTAATGGATGCTGCTAAAAATAATGGCAGTGCTGTACGTAAGAAAGAAGAAACTCATAGAATGGCAGAAGCCAATAAAGCTTTTGCACATTTTCGTTAATTTTAATTAGTAGATTCAACTAAAAACGTTCTATAGAACGTTTTTAGTTGAATCTACTAATTAATGATATAATCTATTTAATCATCTTGATTCTAAAGACTAGAATTCTGAAAGAGAAATGTTGTAATAAGAACAAAGAGAGACCTTAAATATCCCTTTTTTTCTCGGAACGGAATATATTGAAACATCCAATCCAATATAGAATATCTAACATGTTATTACTATATATATGTATATGTATATAGTTATTTAGTTATTTTAAAAATTGTAAAAAGATCGAGAAAAGGATTGTCCGGAATGGAAGAAGAGTATAAGTTTTTAATCATTTTGGAAAATGACCAAATATTTTAATAAGTTACTTATGCCTTCTCGAACGAATATATCGAAAAATGATGACTTTCTCTCTCAATTTATCTCGAATTTCTCTTATGAAAGATTTTAATTTGTTTCTTTTCTATGGTAATTCCATTCTGCCAGAATGTATTTTAATTCTTAGCCTAATTGTTACTATCATTATTGATTTAGTATCCGATGAAAGAAATACACCTTGGCTCTATCTAATATCATTAACAGCTTTAGTTACCAGTATAGTAATCTTATTATTTCAATGGAAAGAAGAACCTGTATTGACTTTTTTTGATACTTTTCAAATAAACAGTTTTAACAATATATTTAGACTATTGATTTTAATTTGTTCATTATTATGTATTCCATTATCTATCGACTACATACAATGTACAAAGACGGCCTTAACAGAATTTTTATTATTCATATTAACAGCCACTTTAGGAGGAATGTTTTTATGCTGTGCAAATGATTTAGTAACTATTTTTGTAGCTTTAGAATGTTTAGGATTATCATCTTATCTATTATCTGGATATACAAAGAAAGATGTACGGTCTAATGAAGCTACCATGAAATATTTACTTATGGGTGGAGCAAGTTCTTCTATCTTGATTTATGGTTCTTCCTTGCTATACGGATTGTCTGGAGGAGAGATTCAACTTCAAAGGATAGTCAATGGACTTCTAAACACACAAATGTATAATTCTACAGGGATGTTTATCTCAATGATATTTCTTCTTGTAGGAGTTGGATTCAAACTTTCGTTAGTTCCTTTTCATCAATGGACTCCCGATGTATATGAAGGAGTGTGATTCGTTCAAGAAATCCTTAGATCTGTAATAGATTATTGAATAGATTGTTAATCTACTTTTTAAGGTACTTTATAGACATGTGGAGAAAAAAAGAACACTTTATATCCTCACTCGGATTACTAAATAACTTTTACTAAAGATTCTTGTAAGATCTTTGTTTAATAATTAGAGTAAAGCAAAGTCAAAAAAAAAAAAAAGATCGATTTTGGAATAATAAAAAGATCTCTTTATAAGTTAGTTATTAAGGGTAGTTTTCGCAAAGATCAAACAAATGACGTATAAAAATATTCTTTTTAATAACTTTTGTAAGATGCTAAATAGTTAGTTTTAATCCTTCAAAGACTACGAGTGTGACAGAAGCATCCGTCAACAAAGAGATCACCCTAAAATAATAATCTCATGTCTAGTAAAAACGAAGAAACTCAGATGGTTTTCTTATTTAATCTTCTTTTCCCGATTTTGGAGGAAAAGACTATAATGATTAAACAAGTAATAGATTTTCATAAAGACTACTGATAAAGGATTCCTCGAAAAGTCCAAGATTCTAATAATTTTTTAATAGATTCAATCTTATACATACACGAGGAAGGTTATAAAAGAGATGATCGTATAAACTCTTTTTTACTTAGGAGCCGTGTGAAATGAGAGTTTCATGCACGGTTCTGAATGAGAGAAAAGATTGAGTAATCTTCTTTTCGACTCTAACTCCCCCACTCCAGTTGTTGCTTTTTTTTCCGTGACTTCGAAAATAGCTGCTTTAGCTTTAGCTACTCGACTTTTCAATATTTTATTTCCTTCTTCATCAACTGAATGGCATCTGCTTCTGGAAATATTAGCTATTCTTAGTATGATATTGGGAAATCTAATTGCTGTCACTCAAATAAGCATGAAACGTATGCTTGCATATTCTTCTATAAGTCAGATTGGATATGTTATTGTTGGAGTAATTGCCGCAGAATCCAATAATGGATATGCGAGTATGATAACTTACATGCTAATTTATATATTTATGAATCTAGGGACTTTTGCTTGTATTATCCTATTCGGTTTGCGTACAGGAACTGATAATATTCGAGATTATGCGGGATTATCTACAAAAGATCCTCTCTTAACTCTCTCTTTAGTGCTATGTCTACTATCTCTAAGTGGCATACCTCCGCTATCAGGTTTTTTCGGAAAACTCTATTTATTCTGGTGTGGATGGAAAGCAGGTTTATACCTTTTGGTTCTAACAGCACTTTTTACAAGCGTTATTTCTATGTATTATTACTTAAAAATCATTAAGTTATTATTTACTAAACAAAACAAACAATTAACTACTTATATACAGAATTATAAGGTCTCGTCGTATGCTCTAATCCCAAAGAGTTCTATCGAGATCACTATGATTATATGTGTAGTAGCATCTACTCTACCAGGGATATTAATAAATCCTATTATTGCAATTGCACAGAACACTTTCTTTTAAATAAAGCTCTTCTCATTCATTGAATATTCATAGAAAAAGTTAAATAAGTTGATTTTGATATCATTGATTTCACAAGAAGAGAATCTTCTTCGAATTACGGAAGAAATACTTCTATCTCTAATCAAAAATAGAAGTATTTCTTCTAGGAAGAGTTAACATTGAATCGGAATGGTTGTTTCCGATGTTATAATAAGATCACTTATTAGCTTATTGTTTAATCGATTCCAGTTTCAATCCAATAATCTAATCTATTTAGCTCTTGACAAAGGTTCTTGGATTTCTTATCACTCGAGTATCCTACTCGAGATTGTTAATAACTATTGACAAAGTATATTAGATATGCTACAATGTTTATTGAATATGTATGCTACTATTCCTATTCCATTAAGGAGTAATAAATGAATAAGAAAAAGCTAAACATTGTTAGTAGCTACTGACAAATTTTATCCCTAATCTGTTTGTAGAGCGTATTCCACCTATTTCCTTTGGGTATAGGAGCTTCCACGGCTGGAATGCTCTTGTCTCCTACGGGTCGTATATAAGAAGGAAAATTTTCTAGCGCGTCCAAAGGTACCCAAGTGAGGAGTTCTCTTCCTCTACTCATGATAGTTATCCTTCCCTTTGAAAAGCACTCAAGAGGTATTCCACTTGCACCAATCAAATGGATCTTGACACTTGACATAAATGAATTACATGAGGGAATTGGATTTGCTTCAATTGGATCAGAAGAATCAATCATTTTGGACTCTGGATTCGAAGAATTAACTAGTGGTTGCCATCAATCAATTCGATGTGTTATACTAATAGTAGAACAATCAATTAGTGAGTAAAGTGATTAATAATAATTAGTTATTGATAATTGATTGAAAGCGGTTGGTTGCCATCAATCAACTCGATATACCAATAGTAGTAGTAGAACAATCAACTAGTGGTTGCTACCGAGGGATTCATTTTGCCATGATGAGATCAAAAGTATCAACCAGTGGTTGCCATCAATAGATGGAATCTACTAGAATAATAGTAGAACAATCAATTATCAATGAGTGATTGATAGTGGTTGGCATCAAGAAATTCAACTTGTTCGAGTTAGAGGTTCGATTTCAACCCCGGATTCAAAGGATCAACTAGTGGTTGCCACCAATGGATGGAATCTACTAGAATAATAGTAGAACAATCAATTATCAATGAATGATTGATAGTGGTTGGCATCAAGAAATTCAACTTGTTCGAGTTAGGGGTTCGATTTCGATCCCGGATTCGAAGGATCAACTAGTGATTGTCATCAATGGATGGAATTCGTTCTAATCAGATCAGAATGATCAACTAGCTGTTGCCGTCGACAAATTGAATTTGTTCAAATCAGATGAGAACAATCAAATTGACTTGACATCGATGGGTTGGATGTAGTATAATATCGATAGAAGGAAAGGATGAGAAATCCTAATAAGCCTTGGTGGTGAAATGGTAGACACGCAAGTTTCAAAATCTTGTGCTATACGGCATAGAGGTTCGAATCCTCTTCAAGGCAGGAGATTCCAAGAATCTCCTTCAGGCGAAGAAATCAAAACCACTTTTTTCTTTCTATAGAAAATCCAATTTTCTATGGAATAAGTAAAAGGATTTGAAATCTTTTCTCTATATAGAGACCCTCTCCCTTAAGAGGTGTAAAGGATAAGAAATCTTTAAGACGTGAAGGATAAGAAATCTCTTTTCTCTCTCTATATAGAGGACTTGCTTGAACGAATGTGTAAGAAACAATAAATGGTTGACATAGAATGAGGCGTTATCATAGAATGATTCGTTGGAATGATTCGTTACCGTAGAATGGAGTCATTAGAATGAAGCGTCAGAATGAAGCGTTAGAATGAAGCGTTATCATAGAATGATTCGTTACCGTAGAATGAGTCGTTACATCTATCTATATGGACATCTTGTTAACAAGGAAGAGACACAAAATCTTTTCTCTATATGGATGGAGAACTTACAAGAAATAAAGAATAACGATTCTGTTCTATTCATTATCTTTACAAGAAATAAAGGATAACGATTCTGTCCTATTTATTACCTCTACAAGAAAAGAAATAAAGGTAGTAACTTTACAAAAAATAGAGGATAACGTTTTTGTTCTATTCATTACCTTTACAAGAAATAAAGGATAACGATTCTTTTAATGAAATAAGGATAATGATTCTATTCTATTTCTTCTCTTTACAAGAGATAGAGATAATCCCTTTACAGGAAGTAAAGGATAACGATTCTGTTCTCTGTTATCTTTACAAGAAATAAAGATGATCCCTTTACAAGAAATAAAGGATAACGATTCTGTCCTATTTATTACCCCTACAAGAAAAGAAATAAAGGTAATAACTTTACAAAAAATAGAGGATAACGACTTTTTTCTTTGTCATCCCATTTCTTACCTTTATCCTTTATAAGAAGTAGAGGATAATTCTAATGACAATGACTCTTTTCTCTAGTATTTCATCTATTCCATGGAATATACGTCTAACAAGTCAAAGATTGGAAATCTTTGACTATATAGAAGTTATTTATGTCTAACAAATCAAAGATTGGAAATCTTTGATTATATAGACGTTATCTTATCGTCTAACAAGTCAAAGATTGGAAATCTTTGATTATATAGAAGTTATTTATAGATGTCTAACAAGTCAAAGATTGGAAATCTTTGACTATATAGACGTTATTTATAGATGTCTAACAAATCAAAGATTGGAAATCTTTGATTATATAGGTGTCTGTTTCTCAAGAAGGAAAAGATAAGAAATTAATATCGATGGACGTTGACAAGTTCCGTTCCGAATAAGGCTTATTGACTAGATATCGAATAACTCGAATGAATATGTGAAAAATAAGAAATTTTTGACATCTAAAGCCTTTAACGTCTTTATTTCGGGACTGTAAATGTGTAAATGTTTCTAGAGAAAAGTCTTTATTTCGGGACTGTAAATCCTTCAATAAAGACTTTAACTCTTTTTCATTTTTCATAGGTAAAGACTTCAAATCTTGAATTATTGTCGCTAGATAGCTGAGAATGGTATTGTCGCTAGATAGCTGAGAATGGTTTAGTCCTCTAGAGAGAAAAAGAAAGAAGAAGTATTCTTTTCTTATGTGAGAAAATGGTACATCTGCTACATCAGATACATCATATTATTTCTCATTATTTCTCGATCCTTGTTTTTCTTTCTCCCTCTATTGTCTCATCCTCATGAAGCTTGAACGTGAAATCGACGGTTATCCCATCGAATGAGAGAGAAACATAAAAAAACTATTTATTTTTAAAATCGTATTTTGACCTATTCCTACTAAGATTCCTTTAATAACTATCTAGATAGAATATTCTATCTATAGAATACTGTAAAGACGTACTTTAGCATCCATGGCTGAACGGTTAAAGCACCCAACTCATAATTGGCGAATTCACAGGTTCAACTCCTGTTGGATGCATAAAAATATTGAGAAGAGGGTATATAGAAAGAAATGAGATATAGTCTGTGGATAAACGTAGAAAGACTATACAGGAATTTGAAAAGGTGTTAATATTACTTCGAAGAAACACAAATCAAAGACTCCATCAATTTGTTAGTGGGAAAGGAACCTTCTTTGTATGGATGATATAAATAAACAGGTACTTACAGAAAAAACAATTCGTTTGTTACAAAATAACCAGTATACTTTCGATGTGGAATTGGAATCAACTAAGACAGAAATAAAGAACTGGGTTGAAAAATTCTTTAATGTGAAAGTCAAAGCAATGAATAGTCTTCGATCTACGAAAAAGAAACGGAACAGACGCATACGAATAAAAAAATCAGTGGTAGACTATAAAAGAATGATTATTACACTTCAACCAGGTTATTCTATTCCACTTTTTCTCAATGAATAAAATCCATTCAATTATATCAAAATATGGCCATCCGATTATACAGAGCCTATACCCCAGGCACAAGGAATCGATCAGTTCCGGGTTTTGAAGAACTAATACGAGTCAAACCTAGAAAAAAACTAACTTTTGGACAACATTCTAGAAAGGGACGTAATAATAGAGGAATCATAACCAGCGGACATAGGGGAGGAGGTCATAAACGTTTATACCGTCAGATTGATTTCCGACGGAATAAAATTGATGTTCCCGGAAGAATTGATAGTATAGAATATGATCCTAATCGTAATACATATATATGTCTCGTCAATTATGAAGACGGTGAAAAAAAATATATTTTACATCCTAGGGGTATCAAAATTGGAGATATGATTATATCTAGTTCTAAAGCATCTATTTCGGAAGGAAACGCCTTACCTTTGAGTGCGATTTGAATTATTAATTCACGTATTCGGAACTAACCGATTGGGTTTAAAGCAAAACCTATAAATCTATCACTACTAAATAAAATCTGGAAAGATTTTGAAAAAAAAAACCTTAAAGGGAAACCAAAAAGGAACACTAGCGGATGAATAAGTTGAATAGTTTTTATATAACTATCGAAATGAAAGATATGATAATATGGAGAAGGCATGATGTCTTAAACATCAATGAATTGGATAAAGGCATCCCTTGTTGAAACATGAAAGTAAACAAGTTACTCACATTCGATTTGATGGTCAAAGGCAAAATCGAAGCTATGAAGTAGTAGTAAAAAAATTTATGAAAAGTAATATAGTAAAAAATAGATACTGAAGATGTCTCCTAAGTTATCCAAAACATTAAAAAGATGTTAACGTGAATTGATAAAGTCATTAATTCTGTTGCTGAATGAATTAAGGATTCAGAAGCCAGGTGCCGGATAAAAACCGAGGATATAAAAAGAAAATTTAGAGATTATGAATTTTTAGTTAAAAACTCTAAATTTATTCCTTTACTATGTCTAGAAAGCTGTATGCTTTGAGAAAAGCTTGTACAGTTTGGGAAGAGACTCTTTCGTTCTCCAGAATAAGGAGTCGACTTCAACCAAAATGCCTTTAGGGACAGCTATACACAATATAGAAATAACACCTGGAAAAGGTGGACAATTAGCTAGAGCAGCTGGTGCTGTGGCGAAACTTATCGCGAAGGAAGGCCAATTAGCGACATTAAGATTACCTTCTGGAGAAATTCGTTTAATCTCTCAAGATTGCTTAGCAACAGTTGGACAAATAGGAAACATTGATATTAGCAACAAAAGTTTTGGAAAAGCTGGTTCTAAACGATGGTTGGGGAAACGTCCTAAAGTAAGAGGTGTAGTTATGAATCCCGTCGATCATCCCCATGGAGGTGGAGAAGGCAGAGCTCCAATCGGTAGGAAAAAACCATTAACCCCTTGGGGTTATACTGCACTTGGTAAAAGAAGTCGAAAAATACGTAAATATAGTAACCTATTTATTCTTCGTCGTCGTAGAAGAAATTGAAGAAGAATTAACAAAAGGTAATTAATCATGACACGTTCGTTAAAAAAAGGTCCTTTTGTAGCCAATCATTTGCTAAGAAAAATTGAAAATCTTAACTTGAGGAAAGAAAAGAAAATAATCGTTACTTGGTCGCGTGCCTCTACAATAGTACCCACCATGATTGGTCATACAATTGCTGTTTATAATGGCCAAGAACACTTACCAATTTATGTAACAGACCGGATGATAGGCCACAAATTGGGAGAATTTGTACCTACTCGAATCTTTCGTGGACATGCTAGGAGTGACAAAAAATCTCGTCGTTAGTTAGGAGATGCACTTTTATGGGAATTGGTAACAAATCAGAAGTAGAAGCTCGAGCTTCAGCTAGATATTTAAAAATGTCGGCTAATAAAGCGCGAAAAGTAATCAATGAGATTCGTGGTCGTTCATATGAGCAAGCACTTATAATATTGGAATTTCTGCCTTATCGAGCATGTTACGCTATATTACAATTGATCTCTTCTGCAGCTGCAAATGCTAATCATAATCTGGGTTTGAGCAGAGCTAATCTATTTATCAGTGAAGCTAAAGTAGATAAAAGTACTCTTTTGAAGAGATTTCAACCTAGAGCTCAAGGGCGTGGGTATCCAATACATAAACCTACTTGTCATATAACTATTACCATGAGAGAAAAAACGAAAATGGAGACGTAGGAGAAGTAGTAAAAATTTTATTGATTGAAATAAATCTAATACAATGGAAAGAATGTATGGGACAAAAAATTAATCCACTTGGGTTTCGGGTTGGTGTGACCCAACAACATTATTCTTATTGGTTCGCACAACCTAAGAATTATTCGAAATTCCTTGAGGAAGATGAGAAGGTACGTATGTGTATTGAGAAATATGTGCAAAAAAAAATAAAGAATTCATCGAATTACGGAGGAATTGCACGTATCGAAATTGAAGGGAAAACAGATTTACTTCAAATTGAGATTTATACAGGATTTCCTGATTTGTTGATAGAAGAAAATGGTTTAGGAGTTGATAAATTAAGAACGAATATAGAGAAATTGTTGAAAAAGAAGAGTCAAAAGATTCAAATAAACTTAAAAAATATTCTACAACCTTATGGAGAACCAAGAATACTTGCCGAGCATATTGCTTTACAATTAGAAAATCGAGTTGCTTTTCGAAGAACCATGAAAAAAGCTATTGAACTAGCTAAAAAAACAGACATTAAAGGTATTAAGATACAAATAGCAGGCCGTCTTAATGGAAATGAGATTGCTCGTGTCGAGTGGATCAGAGAAGGCAGGGTTCCATTACAAACTATCAGAGCTCATATTAATTATTGCTACTACCCAGCGCAAACAAATTATGGGGTTCTAGGAATAAAAATTTGGGTGTTCCGAGATGAAGAATAATTTTTTTTTTATACAATCTCCTTCGACCATGATGAGATCTCATGAACCCATTCATTGTGAGATATCATAAAATTCAATTGATAATAAGATTAATAACAAGTTATATCATTTTTATTATATAGCTCTCCCTATATTATATATAGGAGAGAAACAAAAAAAGAATAATTGCTATGCTTAGTGTGTGACTCGTTTCAAAAAATCCTTGGGAATTACTAAAAAATCAATTTTTTTTTAATTCGTAAAAAAGACTAACTCATTGCTTCATAGTACCAATGTTCAATAAGCTAACTAAAAAATCTATTTTTACTTGCTTAATCTTTTTTCCGCAGAAAGAGACCCTTTCTGGTGTAGCGAAAAATATACTGAGGTACTGAAGAGGAATACAACTTAGTATTCTTCGAAGACGATTGTATGGTTAATAAATAATTAAATTACTTTTGGAAAAAAGAGCAACGTAATAAAGCATTAATTAAATAGGAACGAAAGAATTATTAAATAAAGTAATTAAAGAGAGCTTTTGGTCAATGGATACTAATAAAATTGACTTGATAAAATGAAAAGAAAGCTCCGTTGCGGAAGAAAAACCTAAACGTTCAGATGAAAAAAAAAGCTATGAGAACGATGGAAACTATGAATCAATAAGTTGTTATTAATAAAAATTTAATGATTCATTAGAAAGGATGGCGAAAGAAACCAAAAAATTATTAATCAAGAACTGCTGAAACAGTTAATTAAAAATTCTCATAACTAATTAATAAAAAGAGTCAATATTCGCTCGTGAATAATTTATAACACATTTCATCAATAAGATAATTTTGCAATGGAAGAGAAAATGGGATACAAACCAATGATTCAGTGGCTATAACAATAAAATCTTTTCCATAAAATTTATGGAACTAAATATTTATTCACGAGGAGCCGGATGAAAAAATACTTTCATGTCCGGTTTTGTATTAGAGATGATGTAGCTATTATCGACTATAACCCCCGAAGAACTAGATTTCGTAAACAACATAGAGGAAGAATGAGAGGAATATCTACTCGAGGTAATCGTATTTGCTTCGGCAAATTCGCTCTTCAAGCACTCGAACCTACTTGGATTACAGCTCGACAAATAGAAGCAGGAAGACGAGCGATTACTCGTTACGCTCGTCGTGGTGGAAAGTTGTGGATACGTATATTCCCAGATAAACCAATTACTATGAGACCTGCGGAAACACGTATGGGCTCTGGGAAAGGATCTCCAGAATATTGGGTATCTGTAGTGAAACCAGGTCGAATACTCTATGAAATAAGTGGAGTATCAGAGAATGTAGCACGAGCAGCTATGAAAATAGCTGCGTATAAAATGCCAATACGTACTCAATTTATTACTACTATAAAAGTAAAAAAATCCAATATTGGATAGGAGATAACAAAAAGAGATATTTCTTTTAGTAAAAAATTACTAATATGAGAAGGAATATGTTCTTGAAACATTTCTTTCTCGTATTAGGAAAAAATAGAAGTAAATAATTTTAAACAGATGATTCAACCTCAAAGTTATTTAAATGTGGCGGATAATAGTGGAGCTCGAAAACTAATGTGTATTCGAGTATTGGGAACTAGTGATCGCGAATATGCAGATACTGGTGATGTAATTATTGCTGTAGTTGAAGAAGCGGTACCTAATATGCCGTTAAAAAAATCAGAAGTTGTTAGAGCAGTAGTTGTACGTACTTGCAAGGAACTAAAACGTGATAATGGAATGAGAATACGATTTGATGACAATGCAGCAGTTGTTATTAATCAAGAAGGAAATCCTAGAGGGACTCGAGTCTTTGGTCCAATCGCTCGAGAATTGAGAGAATGTAATTTCACAAAAATAATTTCACTAGCTCCTGAAGTGTTATAAAAATAAAAAAAAAAATATATATATATATATATATATATATACTATTCATATTCAAATTAACGACAATAATACTCAAAGATAATAAGGTTCATAAATAATAGTATATCTCTAATCTTTGAATAACTGCATAAATGAATTCCCGAGAAAGAAAAACCTTACGACAAAACAATTGGTAGAGAGAATTCTAAAAAATAGCATTATCAAAATTCTCGTGAAACTGTTAAGAGATATTCTAAATTATAGCAAATTTAACTTCATTAATAAAAAGTTCTGGATCGGTCAAGAAAACATTAAGAAATTAATAGACTATACCAATAATTTGAAATCTAAAAATAAGAGGATATCTCGTGGAAATTTCTTTCGATGTAAAAGAAAAAAAATAATGTTTTTAACAAGTTTATTCATATTAATAATAAATACCTTTATCCTATGGTTAACGATACCATCGCCAATATGATTACTTCCATACGGAATGCTAATATAGTAAAAGCAACAACAGTTTGCATATCTGCTACTAATATTAATAAAGATATAGGAAAGATTTTATTAAAAGAAGGTTTTATAACAAATATCCGAGAACATAAGGAAAATACAAGATCTTATTTGATATTGACTTTGAAATATCGTGGGAGGAGGAAGAAACTATATATAACCGATTTGAAACGTATCAGCAAACCTGGTTTAAGAATATATTCTAATCATCGAGAAATTCCTAAAGTATTAGGTGGAATGGGAATTGTAATTCTATCAACATCTTCCGGGATTGTAACGGATCGGGAAGCTCGACAAAAACAAATTGGAGGAGAGATTTTATGTTATGTATGGTAAATCATTGAGATATTGTTCAAACTTATTGCTTCTTGGAGAAATCTTTGGAAAAGATAACATCGTTAGTATTACTCTCAATACTATTAATCAATAATAAAGATTTCTTACTCAATCAAGTATGAAAAAACAAGATTTGATTGACATGGAAGGTATAGTCACTGAATCACTTCCCAATGCTATGTTCCGAGTTTGCTTAGATAATGGGTGTCAAGTTCTAACTCATATATCGGGAAGAATCCGACGTAATTATATAAGAATATTACCAGGAGATAGAGTAAAAGTTGAATTAAGTCCATATGATTTGACTAAAGGACGTATAATCTATCGTCTTCGAAATAAATACCCGAACGGTATTTCGCAAGAAGCCTTCAGGGGTATGCGAGATGGAAGTATTAGGGAATAATAATATGACAATTCGAGATTGACATAAACAAAAAAAATTTACTAGCTTAGTCAGTCTATCAAATTAAGGAATATAGACATGAAAATTCGTGCTTCTGTTCGTAAGATTTGTGAAAAATGTCGATTGATTCGTCGACGAAGACGAATTATGATAATTTGTTTGAACCCGAAACATAAACAACGACAAGGATAATCTTTATTTTTGTAAAAATTCACTCTTATTTCTATTCCCTATATTGTTTACTACATACATATATATAAACTATGGCAAAACCGGTAAAAAGGATTGGCTTACGCAAAGGAAGACGTAAAATACCTAAAGGAGTTATTCATATTCAAGCAAGTTTTAATAATACCATTGTTACCGTTACAGATATTCGAGGACAAGTTGTTTCCTGGTCTTCTGCTGGTGCTTGTGGATTCAGAGGTACAAGAAAAAGTACACCATTTGCTGCTCAGACTGCAGCAGAAAACGCTATTCGTACACTTATTGATCAAGGTATGAAACAGGCTGAAGTTATGATAAGTGGTCCTGGACCGGGAAGAGAAACAGCTTTACGAGCTATTCGTAGAAGTGGTGTAGTTCTAAGTTTCGTACGTGACGTAACTCCTATGCCACATAATGGATGTAGACCTCCCAAGAAAAGACGTGTATAACAATTAAATACATTCTATAAAAATCGTATTATGATCCAAGATGAAGTACCGGTATCTGCTCAAACAATACAATGGAGATGCATCGAATCGAAGATAGAAAGTAAACGACTTCATTATGGTCGTTTTGTCATCTCCCCATTTAGAAAAGGGCAAGCTAATACAGTCGGAATTGCTGTTCGGAGAGCTTTACTGGGAGAAGTCGAAGGAACAGCTATAACATATGCAAAATCTAAAAACGTAATACATGAATATTCCACAGTAATAGGCATTAAAGAATCAATAAATGATATCCTAATTAATCTAAAAGAAATTGTTCTTAGAAGCGATTCTTACGAGACTCAGAAAGCATTTATCTCTGTTACTGGACCTAAAGACGTAACTGCTAAAGACATTTCATTACCACCTTCTGTCGAAACAATTGATGATTCACAACATATAGCTACTATTACGAAAGATATTACTTTAGATATCGAGATGGAAATACAAAAAAATCGAGGATATCGGATACCAGATTCGAAAGAATCTCAAGCTGGAGAATTCTTTATCGATGCCGTCTTCATGCCCATCCGAAAAGCAAATTATAGTATTCATTCATTCGAAAATAATAAAAAAATTCAAGAGATACTCTTTATTGAAATATGGACTGATGGAAGTTTAACTCCCAAAGAAGCACTTTATGAGGCTTCTCGAAACCTAGTTGACTTGTTCCTTCCCTTTCTACATGCAGAAGAAGAGAAAATTATCTCTGAGAGAGACGAGAAAAAAGAATCGAATGAAAATATCCTTCTTGCCAATTCTATATCAACAGATATAAATAAAATGGCAAAAGAAGTTGCTTTTAAAAATATTTTTATCGATCAATTGGAGTTACCTGCAAGAGCCTATAATTGCCTCAAAAAAGTTAATGTACATACAATCTCAGATCTTTTAAAATATAATCAAGATGATCTAAGAAAAATTAAAAATTTTGGAAAAAAATCGGTGGACCAAGTATTGGAAGCTTTACAAGAACGTTTTGCAATATATTTGCCCAAAAACAAATTTTCCATCGATTAACTTTGTTTTATGGAATAAATAAAAATACATTTTACCTAATTACTTATTTGATGCTTGATAATCAGTAAACAAAAAAATTTTAAATACTTAGATCTGCTAAAGAAATAATGAAATGATTGATATAAATATACCTAGGGAGATATTGATTGGAAACAATTACTCCCTAGATAGAAAAGAAAAAAATTAAATCAAATTACTTCGTAATAAAAACAATTTGTATCTGATATTGCACCAGATCTTATATTGTATTGGTATTAAAAAATCGTATAGTTATTAAAAAAGACCTAGGGTTAAAGATTTATCAATAGGTAATGTTGCTCCAATACCTAACCAAATAGCTACTGCAGTACCAATTAAAAATACTGTTGTAGCTACTGGACGCCGAAATGGGTTTTGAAACTTATTAACATTTTCCAGAAAAGGTACTGTTAATAAACCTGCTGGTACTGAAGCCATTAAAAGAACTCCTAATAATTTATTAGGTACTGTTCGAAGTATCTGAAATACTGGAAAAAAGTACCATTCGGGTAATATTTCTAAGGGAGTTGCAAAAGGATTTGCTGGTTCACCGATCATTGATGGTTCTAAAACCGCTAAACCTACGGTACAAGCGATAGTACCCAAAATGACTACTGGGAAAATGTATAAAAGATCATTGGGCCAAGCAGGTTCGCCGTAATAATTATGGCCCATACCCTTTGCCAATTTAGCTCTTAATACAGGATCATTCAAGTCAGGTTTTTTTGTTATTAGGATAGGTATCTCAATAAAGTCCCCCCAAAAGAATCGGACATGAAAATTTTTTTATCATCCGGCTCAAGCAATCACTAAAATAGTTTCAGCTGAAAATATCGTATTGTAATAACAATATTGTCAGATCCGATCAAAAAAATATTGAATTTTTTTGATAAAAAGGATATATATAATTTTTTAGTTAGATGGCTCACTATCCAAGTTGGCTTAACTATATCAGATTTTTAATTAAAATGCTTTTTGGATTATCTCATACCTAAAAATCGTTTTTTTTCAAAAAAAAAAAATACATCAAAAATTTAGGTGTTAACTTGTTGTTAAAGCTTTGGACTTTCTTTTTCTTTTCTTTCTTCCCCAGATCTTCTCCTTACTCCAATGGCAATGTGTCAATATCGTTATATTAAATACAAATACAAAGGAAATATTGTATTTATAAAAGCCATATATTCTATCGATTTTTTATAATCAACTTTGATGGTATTTGATGAAGTTTTTTTAGAGATTGAAATTGATCATAGAAAAACTTCTCTCTTAAAACCGGAAAAAGAAGTTTGATCCAAGTTCTAACTTTTAATAAATAAAAGAAATTGGAATAGAGACACATTTCTCAATGTGACAGATTCGAATCTGCAAAGCCTAATATATAATTCAAGTCACACACTCCCATAATCCATCTCTCTCTTCTTCAAGAACTAAAAGTCTTTTTCAAAAAAGACTTCAGAATTAAAAATTCGATCCAGTCAACATCTTTCATTGTTTTTAATAAAAGATATTCATTGGCAATGAAATAAAACTTTGTCAATTTTTTAATTATATATTATCTTGAATCTAATATTCAATTCAGTTTTCTTTGTAATCCATTTTTTCCTTATAAAGGACCTGAAATTCCTTGTTTACGGATCATAAGAAAGTGCATCAACATAAATACGGCAGTAAGAAGAGGTGACACAAAAGTATGTAAACTGTAAAAACGAGTTAGTGTTGACTGACCTACACTAACACTTCCACGTAATAATTCTACTAAAGGAGATCCTACGACAGGAATAGCTTCAGGTACACCTGTTACAATTTTGACTGCCCAATAACCAATCTGATCCCAAGGTAAGGAATATCCAGTCACACCAAAAGACACGGTTGATACAGCTAGAATTACACCTGTAACCCAAGTCAATTCACGAGGTTTTTTAAAGCCACCTGTAAGGTAAACACGAAATATATGCAAAATCATCATTAAAACCATCATACTTGCCGACCATCGATGAACTGATCGAATTAGCCAACCAAAGTTAACTTCAGTCATAATATATTGAACAGAAGCAAACGCTTCCGTAACAGTTGGACGGTAATAGAAGGTCATCGCGAACCCAGTAGCTACTTGAACCAGGAAACAAGTTAATGTAATTCCACCCAAGCAATAGAAAATATTCACATGAGGAGGAACATATTTGCTAGTAATATCATCTGCAATCGCCTGAATCTCAAGACGTTCTTCAAACCAATCGTATACTTTATTGAGATAGGTAACTCAGTCTAACCCCCTCTAAAGACTGTACGTGAAAGTTTCCCTTCATACAGCTTGAGCAAGAATCTTAACGAATCCATTAGTCTGTTGAGAGAACGAACTAATAAATAGTTCATACTATTTTTTTTTTCTCACTAGTACGTATTACAAATACAAGAATTAAGCACTAATTAGAGAACAATTAAAAAAACTCTCTCAAAACTCTTTTAAGAAAGATCTTCTTTGCTTTTATCTCATGTTAGCTTATATATTTTAAACAAAAGAAAATTTTAGTATTATTTGTTGGATTCATGAGCAATCTTATTTCCTACATACAGACAGAGAACTCTCATGGATAAATAATAAGTCAATAAATAGGATTTATCTTGTCAAAAAACTATCTAGTTCTATTTACACTTTAGATTTCTACTAGACTTCGATGATCTCGTGTTAGCAAATAAAAGGTGGAGTGGGTAACAACCTTTTCTATAATCATTCGATTCAATAAAAGATACTTTCTAAAAAGAATAGTTTTTAGTTCCTATCTCTGACTCAGATACCTAGGAAAAAGAAGAAGGATCAAAAAAAAATTTCTTATTACTCATTATCGAATCATAATTTGGTAACGAAGCTTAAAAAGTAGATATAAATAAATTAATCATAGTTTAAATTTTTTCTTTCTAATTGATTTATAACTCTTGCGCTTTAAATATTAATGATTTAATTGACTAATATTTAGTAAGGTAAATGATTATTTATTTATTGAAATAATAATTTTTTAGAAAATTGAACTAGATTGATTCGAACAAATCGCACACCCATATTCCAAGAATCCTTAAATAGAAATAATTACACGATTCAACTACCGTTTAGTTGAAGAAATAATTAGTAAATCCCCCAGTTTTTTTTAATCGTTACCGGGGGGATCTAACGAACATTTTGATATAAAATGATTACCAACTTATTGAAATACCATCTAATAAAACAGATGAATTATAAATTTCCAATATGATAACCAGAAATACTGCGAATAGAGCCATGAAAAACCCCATAAGGGGGGTCGTTCCCCATCCAGGGGCTACCTTACCATATTCCGAATTAAGTGGTTTTAAAAACACTCCTAGACCACTCGTTTTTGGTTTACCTTTTGGTATATCATCAATAATCTTTGTAGCCATAAAACTTATTGTATTAGTTGAGATTTGTTAACTTTGTGTACTATTATATCGAAAACAAACCATTTTTTTGGGGTTACTTAACGATGGAAACTGCAACCTTGGTCGCTATCTTCATATCTTGTTTACTTGTTAGCTTTACCGGTTATGCTTTATATACTGCTTTTGGTCAACCTTCCAAAGAACTTAGAGACCCTTTCGAGGAGCATGAAGATTGATTGAATGAAAGACCTTCCTAAAATGAACAGGAAGGTCTTTCACTATTTGTTAAAAAACGAACGAAATAGGTTTTTTAATCTGCGAAGAAAAAAATTATTTCTTTCCTTTATTTGGAACTTTAGGTGGGTCGCGAAAAAAGATGGCAAAAAATATTATCCCTAAAGTAGCCACCAGCAAGAATGTATAAACCAATGCTTCCATAGATTTGATTTTAAATTGAAATTATGGAAATAGCTTCCGTACTAATTAAAAGATTCTTTATCTTATTTATATCAAGAAAACTATTCTTATATTTTCTAATACTCTTTATTGGGATAATTAACAATTCTTAATTATATCAGATATTAGATTTTTTATTCCCATATATGAATTTGCTGTTTAAACCTCAAAATTGGATAATTTGCACTAAAGATGAAACAATCTATATTGCTTGTCTTTTAGTAGTTGGATCTCCCAATTTCTGAAATGCCCCAAATTCAACCTGAGCATCTAAATCAGGATCAATACCAGCAAACACATCTCTAAACAGAGTTCTAGCACCATGCCAGATATGTCCGAAGAAAAATATGAGAGCGAATGTAGCATGACCAAAACTAAACCATCCTCTTGGACTACTACGAAAAACGCCATCCGATTTTAATGTAGCACGATCGAATTCAAAGATTTCACCTAATTGAGCACGTCTAGCGTATTTTTTTACTGTGGCGGGATCGCTGAAGCTAACACCATTAAGTTCACCACCATAAAATTCAACAGTTACACCTACTTGTTCGACACTATACTTTGATTCTGCTCGTCTGAAAGGAACATCGGCTCTTACAACACCTTCTTCGTCAACCAAAACTACTGGGAATGTTTCAAAGAAAGTGGGCATACGACGTACAAATAACTCATGTCCTTCTTTATCTTTGGAGATAGCATGTCCTAACCAACCAACGGCTATTCCGTCCCCATTGTCCATTGCGCCTGCTCTAAATAGTCCACCCTTAGCTGGATTATTACCAATATAGTCATAAAAAGCTAATTTTTCTGGGATCTTAGACCAAGCTTCTGACAAACTTAGGTTTTCAGCTTTGCTAGCACGAATCCGTCGATCTATTTCTTGCTGAAAATATCCTTGATCCCATTGATAACGAGTAGGACCAAATGATTCAATCGGAGTTGCAGCAGATCCGTACCACATAGTTCCTGAGACTACAAAGGCTGCGAAAAAAACAGCGGCAATACTACTGGATAAGACAGTTTCAACATTTCCCATACGTAATGCCTTGTATAAACGTTGGGGAGGACGGACACTGAGGTGAAATAAACCGGCTAATATCCCTAAAATACCTGCTGCGATATGATGAGAAGCTATTCCTCCTGGGACAAAAGGATCAAATCCTTCAGCTCCCCATGCTGGATCAACAGGTTGTACTTTACCAGTTAAACCGTAGGGATCAGATACCCATATTCCAGGACCAAATAGACCTGTTATATGAAATGCTCCGAATCCAAAACAAAGGACTCCTGACAGAAATAAATGAATTCCGAAAATTTTGGGCAAATCTAAAGATGGTTTTCCTGTACGTTCATCACGGAAGAGGTCTAGATCCCAATATACCCAATGCCAAATAGCAGCTAAGAATAATAAACCAGATAAAACAATATGTGATGCAGCTACGCCTTCATAACTCCAAATACCTGCATCATTTACAGTGTCTCCGGTGATACTCCAACCTCCCCATGATTTTGTTATTCCGATGCGGGTCATAAAAGGTATAACAAACATACCTTGTCTCCACATTGGATCGAGAACCGGATCGGATGGATCAAAAACTGCTAATTCATATAAGGCCATTGAACCAGCCCAACCAGATACTAAAGCTGTATGCATTAAGTGTACAGAAAGTAAACGGCCAGGATCATTTAATACGACAGTATGAACACGATACCAAGGCAAACCCATTGACAAACCCCTTTTTAAAATGCTATGTAACTTTCTCGCATTCCAAAAAACATTTTCTATATTACGAATGATATATTATTCTTATTTATTAACAATTGGTAATTTCGATTTTTTTATTCAAATTCTATTTATATAAAGAAGTAATAAATAAATAGAAATACGTAAAGTAGGCATTAATTTCTTGTTTAGCTGTAGAGATAGACATAGATATTCTAGCATTCACAGATTTTGCAAAACGATCTAGAGATTGGTCCCATTTAATTTTGTTATGTTATTAATAATACCTTCTCGTAAGTAACTAGTATATTTTTTTTGATAATATAGAATAACATTAATTTCCTAAGATAGGTTAGTATTAACAATCCATATAAAAAGAAAAAGTCTTTTTCTTTTTTCACAAGCTACGTTTTCGTACCAGAGGTCAATATTTATCCATTATTATATGCCTATTGGTGTTCCGAAAGTGCCTTTTCGTCTCCCTGGAGAAGAAGATGCAGTTTGGGTTGACGTATAGTGTGACTTGTTAAAATATTGGGTTATACGGAAGCTACTCTCGTCATTTATTATCCAATCAAAATGTTCTTGTCTCACTCAAAATTGACTAAATAATCAATAGTCCAGCGCGTGAGATGATCTTGAAACAGGAAAAAAGATCTACTAATCACAAGAATCTATGGTTGGTTCAAGTATTCAGGCTTCGCTCAAAATATTCCAAAAATTATTGAGAACTAGTAATAGTAATTCTAAACTTGAAGATCAATAAACAGAATTTGTAAAAATGGAATAAATAAGAATAAATTCTTAAGTATGGCGGAAAGAGGGGTTATTTGGCCTATATGTACAAATAATCGTCGGATGGAACAAAGACTTCCCCGAAGTGGAGCATGAACCTAACGATTCTATCAAATAGACCCGAAACGAAACAAGAAAATGTTGATGTAACAAAAAAGAATAATTAATTTTTCATTAATACATCAATTAAAGAATAGTTCAATAAGTTCGATTGATATTGAGAGACAGAAAAGGGAAAAACAAACTTGAACCAGAAGTAGTAAAAAGACTTTGAGAAATGAGACCATGACCATCTTTTACCAGTAATTAGAAAGAAAAATATCAATATAATAAGGAATAATCTTACTTCTCAATATTCTAGAAATCTGCTTGAGCCGTATGCTTTTAAAATCGCTTGTACGGTTCGGAAGGGGGGAAATTAACAAACCTATCCTAATCAACCGACTTTATCGAGAAAGATTGCTTTTTCTAGGTCAACAAGTAGATGATGAAATTGCAAATCAACTTATTGGTATTATGATGTATCTCAATGGAGAAGATGAAACTCAAGATATGTATTTATATATCAACTCTCCTGGTGGAGCAGTATTACCAGGAATATCTGTTTATGATGCTATGCAATTTGTAGTACCAGATGTACATACAATTTGTATGGGATTGGCTGCTTCAATGGGATCTTTCATCTTAACCGGAGGAGAAATTACTAAACGTATAGCACTGCCTCACGCTTGGCGCCAATGATTTATATAGATAATTACTATGCCTTCACCAACCTAGATCGAAGTAAAGATAGCATGGCATATTGAACTCGATAAAAAAGAAAAAAAATTGATTTGATTTTTGAAAATCGAGATGGTACAAGAAACTGTGATTATCCCTAATTCATTGAGATTAAATCTTAGAAGTTTATTATAGCGTCATAAACTCTATGTATTCAATATGGAATAAATCACCAGATCTTGATGAAAGATTCTATAAGAAAATTGATGTGATTAATATAAAACTTTGGGATTGCTTTTTGAGTGAAAAGCAACGGAACCATCATAGTATCTTTTATAAAGAAAAAGATGGTATATAGATATGATACTTACCAAGGTCTCACTTTTTTTTTCTCTCTATCGAAATACTAATTTAAATTCTTTTTAAGTATTAGATTTTTATTAAATCCAGTAATTTTTTTGTATAAAAAGCCGTATGCATAATAATGCCTGTACGGTTTATTTGAATGTTCAGTAACAGGGTTATGATTCACCAGCCTGCTAGTTCTTATTACGATGGACAAGCGGGGGAATGTATTATGGAAGCAGAAGAAGTATTGAAACTTCGTGATTGTATTACCAAAGTTTATGTACAGAGAACAGGTAAACCCTTATGGGTAATTTCTGAAGACATGGAAAGGGATGTTTTTATGTCGGCAGAAGAAGCTAAAGTTTATGGTATTGTTGATCTTATAGCATTAGAAACTTCTTAAATTTTTATAAGAAATTGATTTTATTAACGGACCATATTAATTAGGAAATCGAATAGAAAACTCCTTTTTATTTCGAATAAATAACTTTTTTTCTTATCTTGTACAATACAATTTAGATATATAATTCTCAATTTTAGAGAATCGCTCAATATTTCTCGCATTTCAAATGAGACTTAAACTGAAATGGAATTTTCTAATTCTATTTTCATTTAAGTCTCATTCAAGACTCCTTCTCTTTTGGTCTTGGAAAGGAAGACGAAGTTTTTTTCGAGGGTAAAAAAGCTATCGATTTTTCCAACAAACAATTCAATATGGTTAGGATTAATCTAAACCAGAAATTTCTGCATTTTATTAAAGAAATGTCAACTATCCAACAACTTATTAGGAATACAAGACAACCAATAGAAGATAGAACAAAATCCCCTGCCCTTCGAGGATGTCCTCAACGTAGAGGAGTATGTACTAGGGTGTATGTGCGACTTGTTTAGATCAGAAGCTAAATAGATTTAGGAGATTAGTATTGCAGAAAAACTCTTATTCAGTAAAGCGAGGATCTATCATCTACCATTTTGGGAGTTGAAATTTATGGTTTTTATTGGTGCAAACCCATTTATTCCGATGTAGGATGAAATGCATTTTTCAATGATATTAAAAATATAAGATTCATTGAGCGAAGAAAAAGGGAGTAAACCCTAATCATTGGGTTGAAATCCTTGCAATAACAGATTAATGAGGTCAGCTATCCAGCGAACTCTCGGGATCACATGTCGTTACTATACAATAAGTCTCATTGTAAAATAGATTTTTTGCTCAAATTTTTGGGTAGAGCTAGAGGTTGGAAATTATACGATATATCCATAACATTCTCCTCTCATTCTTAAGAAATGAAAAGGCTTCGGCGTATAGAGAGGGCCTTTCTGTTGAAGAAAAAACCATAGAAACTTAGGAATCCATGATTGATTTTGGTGCAAGGTTCTATCCCCTGCTTACCAAGGAGGTACTTAACCCTAATACATCATGGCTGGGAAGGTTATAGTAGCAAAAAACATTGGAATCTTTATCTCCTACATCAGATAGATTAGTTTCTTTTTCTTTCTAAAAAGATTATTTTTAGAAAAAGAAATAGAAACCCGTAACGTTCTAATTTCCAATCCTATGTTGAATTGAGGGTCCTAAATTGATTTATCAATTAGACTGAGATGGTAATAGAAACATGCAATGAAGATACTATATTTTAAAGAAAAAAAGTTCTGTTAGATTTGTACTAAAAATGAACAATTCAACAATTTATTTAGGTATTAAATAAAAAAAGAATTAGTTGACGATATGAACAGGATTAATTAGTTTGAATTACGACCTAATAGTTTATGAGAGTAAATATCAATGACTAGAGTGAAACGTGGATATGTAGCCCGAAAACATCGAAAAGATATTATTAAATTCACATCTGGATTTCAGGGGGCTCATTCAAAACTCTTCCGTACCGCTAACCAACAAAAGATGAAAGCGTTAGTCTATTCGCGACGCGACAGAAATAATAGAAAGAGAGATATTCGTCGTTTGTGGATTACTCGAATCAACGCAGCATGTCGAAATCATGGAATTTTTTACAACAAAATAATTAATTCTTTGTATAAAAAACAAGTTCATTTGAATCGCAAAATACTTGCACAGATTGCTATCTTGGACAGGAATAGTTTTCTCAGAATAATAAAAGAAAGTGGTATATAAGCTTATAAGCTTGTAGATGAAGAATAAAAAAACACCTCTCCGGAGAATATGCTCCGGGGAGGTAGAAAAAAAAAGACAACAGTTATATCTTTACAAGTCAAATAATATATTCTTGGGATTGCAATTCATTCTTTTTCATCATTGAAAATCAAATCACGAATCTTCGAAATTCATTCAAAATTTACTGGAATTAACTTTCATTATTTAAGAAAGGTGATAAGGCTAATATACGAGCTCGTTTAATAGCAACAGTCATCAAACGCTGTTGTTTTGAAGTCAATCTATTCATTCGTCTGGATAAAATTTTTCCTTGTTCACTCATAAATCTACGAAGCAAGCTTAGATTTTTATAGTCAATAATTTCACCAGATCTGATTGGTGGCAAACGTCTACGAGAAAATCTTTTGGATTTATTCATAATTCCTTTCATAAACAGTGAAAAACTAGTGAAAAATAGTTATTCCATATAAAGAAATTCTCTCATCTCTTCAATTCTCTGTGAATAGTATGTTCAAAACAATAAGGACAAAATTTTTTCAACTCTAACCTGGTCGGTGTATTACGTCGATTTTTCCGCGTGGTATATCTAGAAACACCGGGGAATTTTTTATTTGAATTGTTTCGATCACAACTAATACATTCTAAAGTAATAGTTACTCTTACATCTTTACTCTTAGCCATAAAGTTTTTTTCAAATATCGAATCTCAAATGTCTTGACCGCTCGAAAAAAGAGGTTATAATATCTCCCTCAATAAAATAGAAAGAATTTGAATAATTCAAATTCGATTTGTCGATTAGTTTTCGAAAAGATTTCTAATAACTGAATCGATTATTTATCAAAAATCGAATATTTTTTTCTATTTCTTCTTCTCTAAAAGAAAGGAAAAATTAAAGCATCTGGAAAAAAACGATTAATTTCTATTAACAAACCGGCTAAGAATCCAAACCATAACGTAGCTAGTACAGGAGCTGTAGAAAGATATGTTTTTACATCTTGCATCTCAAATCCTCCTTTTATCTGGTAGTGAATAACAAAAATATCTATTTTATAGTATATATATATATCATAGCTGACTACATGAATAATAATCGGAAGCTACGATTTGGGTCAGAACCAGTAGCAAAAAATATGTAAATGAATTATATCCTAGTAAATAACTTTTAACCTATAGAAGAATCTTGATTTATCTCTTTTCAAGAATCATTAATTAAAAAGATTATTGGACGAACTAGGAACAGAATTAATTGAAATTGTAAAGCTCCACAGCAGAGAGATAGCTAGAAATTGCTATTATTAGCTATAATCTTTTTGATGAAGAAAGGATTAGTTGATAGGGATGTAGCGCAGTTTGGTAGCGCGTTTGTTTTGGGTACAAAATGTCGCAGGTTCAAATCCTGTCATCCCTACTTCTATATAGAGTCGTAATAAGATTCGAAACAATCTCTTAATAGATAAGAGGTAAATCTCCATCCACTTAATATTAAATAGTTAATCTAAAGACCTAAAGATAATCTAGGTATTCATGAAATATATAGATCGGTTTTTTCAAGATATTGAAGGAAAGAAATAGTGAGAGAGCGCTCTTAGTTCAGTTTGGTAGAACGCAGGTCTCCAAAACCTGATGTCGTAGGTTCAAATCCTACAGGGCGTGATGATTTTTCCAAAGACTTGTTGAAACCGATTTGTATTTAGTTTCTTCTCAAATTAGATCATCTAATCCTCTTTAAACAATGTGACCTCTCTTTCTTTTCAGAGAGGTCAAAGAAAAAGTCGTCTATATCTCCCATCAAAGATCTAATTGATCACCACGTCGATATTGCGAATAAGCAGTTACAAATAATCCCGCTAGAGTGATTGGGATTGAACCTAACACAATTCCAGATAGCAGGGCTTCAACCATTGAAATTTTAGTAAAAAAAATGTCTAATTTAGAGACTTCCCAAAGTTGCTGTGAATACAGAGAAATATGAAACATTGGGAGATACAATGGAATTTTTAGAACTTGAAACTAAGTTTTCCTTAATAGATTAAATAAGCTGTATCTTGTTCAGACCAATAAAGAGAACCAGAGTCGATGTTGATGCAGCAAAAAGAAGTCCGAAGTAACTTAATAAAGTAAGCATAGATTAAAATACTAATTTCTACCAACAAATCTAGTATACATTTCTCCAAAATAATTATAACAGAGTAATTGGTGAATAAGCATTTTTCCAATCTATAAAAAGGTCTATATCGAAAAATAATTCTTTTAGACTTCTTAAGTTTTGCAGTTTATGGAAGTTACCTTGCTGCGTCAAAAGAAGGCTAGCTATACTGTTCTAGTACATTTCGAAGATACCTTCGGTATAATATTGACAACTTAACAAGGAATGATAGGATATATCAGTAGATTCTATATCTTCTAGTCTCTATCTTTTTGGGAAGAAATCCCCCTTGCCCCTATAAGAATATACGGAGCTAAAAATGTCTGGTAATACGGGAGAGCGTCCTTTTGCTGACATTATTACTAGTATTCGATACTGGGTTATACATAGCATCACCATCCCTTCTTTGTTCATTGCAGGTTGGTTATTTGTCAGTACAGGTTTAGCTTATGATGTGTTTGGAAGTCCTCGACCAAATGAATATTTCACAGAGAGCCGACAAGAAGTTCCATTAATAACTGGTCGTTTTAATTCATTGGAACAGGTCGATGAATTCACTAGATCTTTTTAGGAGGTATCAATGACTTTAGATAGAACTTATCCAATATTCACAGTTAGGTGGTTAGCTGTTCATGGATTAGCTGTACCTACAGTGTTTTTTTCAGGATCTATATCCGCGATGCAATTTATTCAGAGATAGTTTTTTCCAAAATGTAATAATCGTTTTCTGAACCGTAAAGTTATGACACAACCGAATCCAAATAAACAAACTGTAGAATTAAACCGTACAAGTCTCTACTGGGGATTATTACTAATCTTCGTACTTGCCGTTTTATTTTCCAACTATTTCTTCAATTAAAAAAATCACCAAGAATCTTTTCAAGTCATTTAAACAGATTTAAGATCCTAATTATTTGTGACTGTTTATGTCTTAAGTCATGACCACTCGATGAAATGGAAAAGGGAGTAAGATAAATGGCCAATACCACTGGAAGAATTCCTCTCTGGCTAATAGGTACTGTAACTGGTACACTTGTGATCGGTTTATTGGGAATATTTTTTTATGGAGCATACTCTGGATTAGGATCATCCCTATAAAGAATAAAAAACTGAACATCTATAATATCCTAAATACATGTAAATTTAGAATTATTCATTCAAGATAGAGAGACTTTACCTTTTTAGGTATCAAAAAGGTAAAGTCTCTCTAAAGATACTATTTCAAATTATTTTGAAAGAAAAATCAATAAGAGACAATTAGATCGTCGTAATTCCTAACAATTATTTCTTGAATAATTGATTCATAGTTATTACTAATTCTTTTAATTCTCTAAAAAATACTTTGAAATTTTATGACTCGAGTTAGAAAGAATAATATTTGTCTTTCAAAACGAACCATCTTAAGAAATTTACTTGAAATATCCCATATATTGTCGCAATAAGCAGTATGAGCCATATTCAAATACCATTTCTCAGCTTTCCATTCTTTATGGACTAGGACAAATCTAAGAAGAACGTACAAAATATATTCTCTTGGTAGTTGGTTAACAAGATTAGAAATATTATTGGTATATGGTATCTCAATACCAAAAGCTTCTAATTCTGTTCGATCGAAATGCAAGATCCAGGAAAAGAAAGAAATATCTGATGATTCTTTACTATCTTTCTGATAAATATTCAAATCCTCTTTGAAGAGATTTTTCTGAAAAAAAAAGGAATGATTAAGTGAAGAAAAAAGTCTTATAATATCTTGTTTGTCGACCCATAAAGAATATCCTGCTGATTCAGGATATATATCTAATTCTTGATCTATCTCTCTTTGCTGAATAGTATACGGGGGTGATGAGGAAATTTCACAATTGATAGGAAGCTCTGAGGACCATTCATTAAGTTGAGAAATATTTCTCAATGTTTGTTGGGCCATCATTCTGAGAATAAATAGATTTGTTATTGATGCATATCCCCAAGATTTTGAAATTTCTTTCAAGAGGGGAAGAAGATAATAATATTCGAAGCATTCAATCTCTAAAGAGATCTTGATCATGTCGTACAAATCTTGAAAACCTAAATTAGATCTCATTGCATTAACCATCATTAAGAGATGGAAATTCCATCAATTAAACGCTTTGACTAACTGAAGATTGGACGAATATCTATTAAAAATTCATTTCAGCTAATTGAACTTTCTCAAACTGTTTCTTCTTAAGTACCAAGAATATTTGTGCCGAAGCAACTGATGCAAAGAATAACAAAAGACCTTGAATACGTAATGGATCTTGAAGTACGATTTCAGCATGTTCTTGACCAAATCCACCCACATTAGGATTATTAGTTAATGGTTGATCAACTTTAAGAAATTCACCTTCTGAAATTATTAGTTCTGGTCCTGGAGGTACAATATCCACTACTTGACGACCATCTGATGTTTTTTCAATCGTTATTTCATACCCACCTTTTTTTTCTTTACGAAATATTTTAATTACTTTTCCCGTCGCTGAAGCATTGTAAACTGTATTGTTGCTCTTACTTCCATCGGGATAAATCTGTCCCCGTCCTCTATTTCCCCCTACATAGATAGGATATTTCAAGAAATTTGATTCCTTATTACTAGCAGGATCTGGTGAAAGAATGGGAAAAACAATCTCACTATACTTTTTGCCAGACACAGGACCTACTACAATAATATTTTTTTTCTCAGGGCTATAGTTTTGAAATGAAAGATTACCTATTCTCTCTTTTATCTCGGTCGGAATACGATCGGAGGGAGCTAATTCAAATCCCTGAGGCAAAATCAGAACGGCTCCAACATTTAGTCCCCCTTTCTTACCATTAGCAAGGACTTGTTTTACCTGCATATCGTAAGGAATTTTAACAACTGCTTCAAATACAGTATCCGGAAGTACAGATTGTGGCACCTCAATATCTACAGGTTTTTTAGCTAAATGACAATTAGCACATACAATACGTCCAGTTGCTTCCCTAGGATTTTCATAACCCTGCTGCGCAAAGATTGGATATGCATTTGATCCAGATGGACAAGTCAGAAGAGTCAAGATCAAAAATGAACCAATTACCCATTTTTTTAACCAGTTATAATTATTTCTGTCTCGCATAGCTCTATTGATAGTGTCAAAAATTTTTATGAATAAGTCGATTTTACGCATCTTTTTTACCCTATAAAATTCTGTCATTTCGACAATCACAGAGATAAAAAATCAATCATTTTCTATTTCTTCTTAGAATTCAAGTATTCCAAATAATTGATAGTAGTAATACGCCATATATTTCATCAATAAAAATTTTATTACTCATTCATTGTATGATAAGTTGCTACAATTGAAGGAGATATACGATTCAAATGACGAAAAATCCAATATTTAAAAACTGTATCTAAGATGACTGGGAAGGTTGAAACAAAACAAGATATTATATGTTTGTTATGCGAAAATCCCAAATGTTCTAAAAAGGAACCTATTACTATTTCCCAACCATGAGGCGAATGAAATCCAATGCATAAATCGGTTAATAAGAGAATAGAAAAAGCTTTCATGGTGTCACTCAAACTATAAAATAGTTCTTGAATCCAAGAATTTAAAACAGCAAGTCTTTTTCGCCCTATACTAAACAAAAAGATTAGGGTGACAATACTAATTATATCTGTTAATAAATGTGAAATAATTTGGATACTATCTTCATTATATATTGTTACTAATTGAATTGTTTCTTCATATATCTCTATATCAAGATCTTGTGATTGATAATCCGTCATTACTTTGTCGAGCCAAAGTAATTCTTCCATTTCTTGAAGTTCTTTCAATGCCCTTTCTTCTTGAAAAGGATTAAGAAAAATATGAGGTTGAGATGTGTTCCACCAATTTCTAATCCAAGATTCCAAAAACCATGTTTTTGAAAGCATCGAGATTATGAGGGGAAGAAATAACAAACATCCGATATATTGGATAGAAGCTAATGCTTGATATTTAGCTAATCGAAATTCATTAAGTGTTAATGAGTTTGAATCACCTGTCAACTCTGTTTTAAATCTAGATAAAGTACGAGTTATAGACCGAGGTACAAGACTTATAGATTCATAAGCCGTTGTGGCAATAGAAGTATTTTTTGATTCTAAAACAAAAAATTGTTGTTCAATATTATTATCCACTTTTGTCGATGAAGGAGAAATAGAATAAGAATGTCTCCATATATCTAAATCGTTCAAGGTAGCTTCAATCCAAACTAATTTTCGATTAATTTGTTTTATCTTATTCGATTCTCTTGACATGGATTTTCGTGCAGAGACATAAGATTTATCAAGAAATCTATTTTCGGATGAATCGTTAGAATTATCCTCCCTATCTTTTTTTTCTCCGGTGTTGTTGAGATAGTTAGAACAAAGCCTTTTCGAAGAACCAACAGGAAAAAACACAATATTTGATTGGTTTGAAAAGAAATTACAAGAATTTCTTTTTAAAAAGTTTTTATATGCATCAGAAAAAGGTGAATCTTGACTATTAGAAAAAGAATTGGATAAAATACATTTCCATTTATTCAAAATAGTTAGTACATAGATGCTAAATTTACGTTCTAAAAGACTCCAATATATTGTAAATACAGAATTATTAAATTCCATATTTGTATAAAAAGATATAGCTTGCCAATAATAGTGTGAGGAGGATACTTCATCTAGTTGATGCAAAGACTCTGTTCTTAGATGTTGTATTCGTTTGCTAGCTTTATAAGCTCTGTCTAAAGAGCGATATGGAGTATCGGAAAATCGCTGAAGAAGTTTCCACCAGTAGGATCTCATAAGTACTATTTTTATATCAGTAGGTAGATATTTATAAACAACACATTGGTTGATTAACAAAAAAAAAAAATGAAAATTTTATTTATTTCAAATATCTAACATTACTTTATTATTTTTTCTTTCCTGTTAGTCTTCTCCGATAACTAGAAATAGACTTTTTCATTTGTATTGATATTTAAAAACCTTCAATTGATACACGCAGAAAACGAGCTAATTCGGCAGCTTTTTCTTCCATCTCTTTCAATGTTAACTCTTCATCAAGACGAGTTAGAGGAACATCTTGTTGACCCTTTATTCTTAAATAGAGAACACGACGAAGAGAAAACCCTTCTTGAATTTCTATCCGTATCGCTTGAATATCTTTGATCATAAATCGAATACAAATACGACGATTTTCTCCAGGAAAACCCCAACGAAATAGATAAACAATACCTTCTCGTTTATCGAATTGATTATATCCACTACCTACATTCCATAATATAGTGCACCATAAATAAAACCCTAGAAAGAGACCTGCAATACCATAGAAACACATTACAATTCCTTGTGGAATAAAAATAATTTGTTGTGATGAAAGGATCGGTATTAAGTCTCTACCCAGATAACTAGAAAATCCGACTAGGAAGAAACCTATTGCACCAAGAACCAGAAGAAAAGCCCAACAAAGATTACTGAATCTACGAGATCCTTTTATAGGATCTATTCGAAGCCATTCCGATTGGTAATTCATAACAATATCTCCTGGATTTTACGGTATAGATCACTTCATCACTTTCACTCCTGACTAGTTTGATATAATTTTGACGTGTTCCACTGTCAAGTTTATTTTGTATATCCTATTTTTGTTCGAAAATACAATATACCAAATTTCATTCCTTCAGATAATGAGATAGGAATGAAACTTGGTATAAGAACACGAATGTTACTAAAGATTATTAGTAACCTATGGATGATATTAAATATCTATAAATTTGAATTATCTCATTGAATAGGTAACACACATAAAAAGGATTATGAAATAGCTAACTCTAGAAAAAAGATTTGGGATTAAGATCTTATACTATTTCATCTTGTTCAATATATATAAACAAAGAAGCCATTGTAATTGCTGGAAAAACTAAACCTACTAAAGGTACGAAAATGGAAGGTGGGTAAGAAGCTGTCATAAAGATATTACCTCAATCATATTGTTTATTCTAAAGAAATAGTTACTATAAAAACAGTCATGAAATTATTATACTTTATACTTATTGATTACACTTTGCTTGTAAAAAACATATAAAAGATTCTGTTGTTTTCGCCTGAACAATTACATAAGTTTTGAAGTAGTGAAAAATTGAATATCTCTCAAAAATTGAGCGACGAATACTATCTTTGATACAACTTGGAGAGTAACTGAAAGGTCTGGTATTTAGATACAAATACATTATATCATTATACTATTAAGAAAGTACTGGGATGGAATGATAAATAACTAATTGCTAGGATGAAAAATATGATAATGATGAAAACCATGATAATGGTGGAATCAAAAATCGATTTGATATAATAATTGACTCTTAGTATTTTTCAAAGAATTTGAAAAATAATCTAAATTTGATTATTATTTCCTTTCCAAGGAGCTAACTCATAAAGTTCGAATATCTCACTTAAAACACCTTTTAAGAGATTACGCGGAACAATTAAATCAAGTAATCCATGATCAAATAAAGATTCAGCTACTTGGAATCCATCAGGAATTTTTTGCCGTAACGTCTGTTCAATTACTCTTTTCCCAGCAAATGCAATATATGCTTTCGGTTCGGCAATAATGATATCGCCCAACATACCGAAACTAGCTGTAACACCACCGGTCGTTGGATAGGTAAGAACGGCTATATATAATAATTTTTTTTGTATTTGATGAATTTGCAAAACAGAAGATATTTTGGCCATTTGCATCAAACTCAATGTTCCTTCTTGCATCCGTGCTCCTCCAGAAGCACAAACAATGATTAATGGTAGAGATTCTTGAGTCGCGTATTCAATAAGGCGAGTGATTTTTTCACCAACGACAGAACCCATGCTACCTCCCATGAATTGAAAATCCATAACACCAGGTGCAACAGGAATTCCATTCAAATTTCCTATACCTGTCTGAACAGCGTCTGTTAAACCTGTTCGTTTTTGAGAAAGACTAATACGATTTTTATAAGAATCTTCATCAGAGAACTTAAGAACGTCTTGTGCGACCATGTCTTCATCCATAGGAATCCAAGTGTCACGATCGATTAAGAGTTCAATTCTTTCTGTACTATTTATTTGGAGATGGTAACCACATCCCTCACAAATACCTTTATTTTGTTTCAAAAATTTGATATAGAGCATATTTTCACAATTGTCGCATCGAGTCCATAATCCTTTATTAGTATCAACATTTATATACCTATCCTTCTCTCTTTCACTTAAGACATATCCTTTCGTAGCTTTTTCAATAAACGCTCCAATCAATCCACCAAATTTGCGTTTCTCTTCGAACCAATTTATTAAAGACATAGAGATCTCCTAATCTATAAAAAAAAAAATTATTAATATTTAGTAAGTCGTTTTGCGAGAGATTCGAACTAGAGATGGAGAATGCAACTTATTTTATTCCTATTAATAAGACTTGAAATTAATTAGCAGTTATTTATTCAAAATATTGAAATGACTTTTGCTATTAAAAATAATTGTCAATTATTGATGGATTTTTCACATAACTAAATTTTCATATAACTAATGGTATATTAAAATTCATTCTTGAATTACCCAATAAGATTTGGAATTGAAAGAAAAGTTCGTATAGGGTTAGAAAAAAACAAGATCCTCGATTTCTTCTGTACCAGAAAATTGTTCTATTTGGGCTAGAAGGGATTTGAACCCTTGACTTTATGGTTCGGAACCATATACTCTGATCCACTGAGTTACCAACCCTAATATATATTTAAAAGAATATTAAGAAAGAGAATTTTTTTCTCTCTTTCTTAATATTCTTTGATTCAATTTATTGAGAGACTTATTGAATGGAATAAGAATCTGAATAAAACAAAGAAACTAAACTGTATCCATTGCTTTATACCCATCAAATTTAATTTCTCTCCATATTTCACAAGCAATAGCTAATTCAGGACTCCATTTACTAGCTTCACGAATAATGTCATTACCTTCACGAGCAAGATCACGTCCTTCATTACGGGCTTGTACACAAGCTTCTGAAGCAACTCGATTAGCTACTGCACCAGGTGCATTCCCCCAAGGGTGTCCTAGAGTTCCTCCACCGAATTGTAAGACGGAATCATCTCCGAAAATATCAGTTAGAGCAGGCATATGCCAGACATGAATACCACCTGAAGCTACAGGTAATACACCTGGCATAGAAACCCAATCCTGAGTAAAAAAGATACCACGACTTCGATCTTTTTCAATATAATCATCGCGAAGTAAATCAACAAAGCCGTCAGTTATATTACGTTCTCCTTCAAGTTTACCCACTACCGTACCCGCATGAATATGATCTCCACCGGACATACGTAATGCTTTAGCTAATACACGGAAATGCATACCGTGATTTTTTTGTCTGTCAATAACAGCATGCATTGCACGGTGAATATGAAGGAGAAGACCATTATCTCTACAATAATGAGCCAATGAAGTATTTGCAGTAAATCCGCCTGTCAGATAATCGTGCATGACGATGGGCGCGCCCAATTCTCTAGCAAAAATTGCTCTTTTCATCATTTCTTCACACGTACCTGCAGTGGCATTTAAGTAATGTCCTTTTACTTCGCCTGTCTCAGCTTGAGACTTAAAAAGAGCTTCTGCTACGAATAAGAAACGATCTCTCCAACGCATAAATGGTTGAGAATTTACGTTCTCATCATCTTTCGTAAAATCAAGTCCACCACGAAGACATTCATAAACAGCTCTACCATAGTTTTTAGCAGATAAACCTAATTTTGGTTTGATAGTACATCCTAGTAGTGGACGACCATACTTGTTTAATTTATCTCTTTCAACTTGGATACCGTGAGGTGGACCTAGGAAAGTTTTCGAATAAGCAGGAGGAACTCTTAAGTCTTCTAATCGTAAAGCTTGTAAAGCTTTGAATCCAAATACGTTACCTACGATAGAGGTAAACATATTGGTTACGGAACCTTCTTCGAATAGATCCAAAGGATAAGCTACATAAGCAATATATTGATTTTCTTCGCCAGCAACGGGTTCGATATCATAGCATCGACCTTTGTAACGATCGAGGCTAGTAAGTCCATCCGTCCATACAGTAGTCCAAGTACCAGTAGAAGATTCGGCAGCTACCGCAGCTCCTGCTTCTTCAGGCGGTACTCCAGGTTGAGGGGTCATTCGGAATGCTGCCAGGATATCAGTATCTTTAGTAATATAATCAGGAGTATAATAATTCAATCGATAATCTTTAACACCAGCTTTGAATCCAACGCTTGCTTTAGTTTCCGTTTGTGGTGACATAGGTCCCTCCCTACAACTCAATCAATAATTCTTGCAAGGGTGAGGTCTGCTCGACATAAAGAGAAATTTTTGTGAAAAAAAAACAGTAAACGTATCTGAATGGTTTTATTGTAGCTACACAAAACATTATCTCAAGGATGAGACACTAGTATTCTATAAATTATTTTCTGTATAATGCAACCCAGCTTTCACTATTTTACCAAAAATATCTACTAAAAACACCAAATTCTTTTTCAAATATAATTATTTTCTAATTCGTCTTGACTTGAGAATATTTTCATTGTTGAACCGACGAATAAAACGCTAATGAGAGGAAAAAAGCAATTATAGAAAATCTTTATTTCATTCGAAGAAATAGCAAGACAAGAAATAAAAAATTAAGACTGAGAATGAACTTTATATATATAGGATATAGTTATATATAGAATATAGTCTATTTCTTCATCTAAAGTAAAGTATTTTTGCTCCTTCAATCCCATTTCTTCCAAATTAAAGAGTAATTTATTCCAATAAATTCTTTGAATCTCGATTATATATGATATATGCTATTATTAAAGAAGTAAATGAGATTTTTAATTATTTTATTACTAACCGATCGACTTGATACCAAAGAGGTTTATTATTACAAATTTCAGATGAAATTAATGAAGTAAATTATTTATATTTATGAAAACCAATCCTCTTGTTTTTGCAGTTTCGACAGCAGTGGAAAAAAATGCGGGATATATTACTCAGATTATTGGTCCAGTACTCGATGTTGCTTTTTCTCCAGGTAAGTTGCCTAATATTTATAATTCTTTGGTTATTAAAGGACAGAATCCAGCAGGTCAAGAGATTAACGTCACTTGTGAGGTACAGCAATTATTGGGAAATGATAGGGTTAGAGCTGTAGCTATGAGTGCCACTGATGGTTTAATGAGAGGAATGAAAGTGATTGATACAGGAGCTCCTTTGAGTGTTCCTGTCGGTGAAGTTACTCTTGGACGAATTTTTAATGTTCTTGGAGAACCGGTTGATAATTCAGGGCCTGTCGATGTTGGTACAATATCACCTATTCACAAATCTGCTCCTGCTTTTACACAATTAGATACGAAACTATCTATATTTGAAACAGGAATTAAAGTGGTAGATCTTTTAGCTCCTTATCGTCGTGGAGGAAAAATTGGATTATTCGGAGGAGCCGGAGTAGGAAAAACAGTTCTTATTATGGAACTCATTAATAACATTGCTAAAGCTCATGGAGGTGTATCAGTATTTGGTGGTGTAGGAGAACGGACCCGTGAAGGTAATGATCTTTACATGGAAATGAAAGAATCAAAGGTAATTAATCAAGAAAACATTTCAGAATCAAAAGTAGCTTTGGTATATGGTCAGATGAATGAACCACCAGGAGCTCGTATGAGAGTCGGTTTAACAGCTCTAACAATGGCTGAATATTTCAGAGATGTTAATAAACAAGATGTATTGCTATTTATTGATAATATATTTCGCTTTGTTCAAGCAGGATCAGAGGTTTCCGCTTCATTAGGTCGAATGCCTTCTGCTGTGGGTTATCAACCAACCCTTGCTACAGAAATGGGTTCTTTACAGGAAAGGATTACTTCCACCAAAGAAGGTTCTATAACTTCCATTCAAGCAGTTTATGTACCAGCCGACGATTTGACTGACCCGGCTCCTGCTACAACATTTGCACATTTAGATGCGACTACTGTATTATCCAGAGGATTAGCAGCCAAAGGCATCTATCCAGCAGTAGATCCATTAGATTCAACTTCAACTATGCTACAACCCTGGATTGTGGGTGAAGAGCATTATGAGACCGCACAGGGGGTAAAACAAACTTTACAACGTTATAAAGAACTGCAAGATATTATAGCTATTCTTGGACTGGATGAATTATCGGAAGAGGACCGTTTAACAGTGGCTAGAGCACGAAAAATTGAACGATTCTTATCACAACCATTTTTCGTAGCAGAAGTATTTACTGGTTCTCCAGGAAAATATGTTAGTTTGATAGAAACAATTAAGGGATTTCAAATGATTCTTTCCGGGGAATTGGATGGCCTTCCTGAACAAGCTTTTTATTTAGTAGGCAATATCGATGAAGCAACCGCAAAGGCTGCAACTTTGCAAGTGGAGAGTTAAGATGATACTAAATCTTCGTGTAATGGCTCCTAATCGAATTGTTTGGAATTCTGAAGTTCAAGAAATCATATTATCGACGAATAGTGGTCAAATTGGTATATTACCTAATCATGCTCCACTTCTTACAGCTTTAGATATAGGAGTCATAAGAATACGTCGTGATGGACAATGGTCCACTATGGCTTTGATGGGTGGTTTTGCTATGATAGAAAGTAATCAAATGACAATACTAGTGAACGAAGCAGAAACAGCTGCTGAAATTGATTTTGAAGAAGCTCAGGAGAATTTTAAAAAAGCTCAAACTAGCTTAGCTCAGGCTGAAGGCAAGAAAAGGACTATTGAAGCCAATCTCGCATTCAAGAGAGCTAAAGCAAGATTAGAGGCAATAAATGCTACTCAATCTGTTTCGTAATCAACTTCTTTTTTTCTTTTTTTCCTATAACAAGACTACATTGTAACAAATTAATAAACTAATTCGAGAGTTTTAAAAATATTGAATCTTTTTTTTTTCTTTGAAATGAGTAAAACTTATTAGATAGTAATTAGAAATTATGATATCTAATAAGTTTTACCTACTATTAGATCCGAATTTTTTACCTACTATTGGATTTGAACCAATGACTCTCGCCGTATGAAAGCGATACTCTAACCGCTGAGTTAAGTAGGTTATTAATTATAAGAATAACTGGAAAAGTTATAAAAATTATAGTCTTTCTAATATTTGAATTAAATGATTACTTAGAAAAAATCTTTGTAATTTAATATTTGACTTGACAAAAGATACTGAATATAAGTAATCTACAATAGATAACTAATATGCAATGGATTCATTGTAATAAAAGCTATAAGGGCTATAGCTCAGCGGTAGAGCACCTCGTTTACACGTGCGCCAATGTTTTTCAAGAATAATTTATCGATATTATTCCGATTCATAAAAAAATGTTATGTGAAATTTTCTGTCTTACTCTACTATTTGAATAGGAGAGAACAATAGCATGACAAAAAGCTTAAATCTTAACTAGATTATATCATTGATATGGTGAATTCGAAATCGATTGAATGCTAGGGATGATGAGGAAAATACGAGGACCTCAAAATACTCTCTATCTTGCTTTATGAACTTTAAGGTGTATAAAGTATCATAATTTCATTGGAAGTGATAGAAACTTTATTTGAGTTGATCTATTCCTGAATAAGGCAAACCTATGTCAACATCGAAGATTCTCTCGAAAAACTTTGGGATTGCTTTGAAATAATTCTTTGAGCACACGGAACCATCTTACTATCTTGTTGAAAAGAAAAGGATGGAAAATTAACTAATGAAGTTTTTAGTTAACAAGAGAGCCCAATGCGAAGAAAAGATGCATGTTGGGTTCATTAAACAGTTCAAACATTATACTTTGATCTGTTTTACCGAGAATGTCTACGGTTCGAATCCGTATAGCCCTAAATTACTTCGATATACATTATCCATTATGAATCATCCATTGACAAATTTTTCTTTTTTTTCTGGTTCATAAGGAATTACCAATCTTTTTCATAGAAATTATTGATTTGAACTGATTAGTTCATTGAATTTAAACATTTTTTTTTCCATAAATGATGCCAAGAATTATAGATCTCTTTGAAAGAAATTTGTATGGCAAATGTGACCAGGAAAGATTATGTGGACATGGACATAATCTGGATAATCAGTCCTTCAAATAATCAGTAATTTTCCTATATCTTATATATATCTGTTATCATTCAGAAGATCAATGAAAGAATAACATCTTTGTATAATTCTGGTCTTATCAATATACATAGGCAAACTTTTTCGAGAAACAGTTTGTTAAAAAACATTTATTTATCTTGGTCTTTCTATGTAGATTCTAGTAAATTTCTTTTTTTTTTTTCAATTACTACTAAAACAATGTAGGATTCAAAGAAAATACAGGAGTATTTCCATGTTTCTGCTTCCCAACTATGATTCTTTCTGGTTATTTCTACTAATAGTTAGTCTCATTCCAATTTCAGCATTTTCAATCTCCAAAATCTTAGCACCTGATCGTCAAGGACTGGAAAAACTAACTAGTTACGAATCAGGTATAGAACCTATGGGAGATGCTTGGATTCAATTCCAAATTCGTTATTATATGTTTGCTTTAGTATTTGTCATTTTCGATGTCGAAACAGTTTTCCTTTATCCATGGGCTATGAATTTCAAAGAATTGGGTATTTCCGGTTTTCTCGAAGCTTTAATCTTTGTGCTTATCCTAATCATTGGTTTAATTTATGCATGGCGAAAAGGAGCATTAGAATGGTCTTAGCTTCTAATCATTCAGATAATGAAATCGAGGTTGATACTCCATTGATTAATTCTATGGAATCCTATTCCTTTTATAAAAACATGTCAAATTCAATTATCTCAACTAATTTGAATGATTTTTCCAATTGGGCCCGACTTTCTAGTTTATGGCCTCTCCTATATGGAACTAGTTGTTGTTTCATCGAGTTCGCTTCACTAATTGGTTCACGATTTGACTTTGATCGATACGGTCTAGTACCACGATCAAGTCCTAGACAAGCTGATCTTATAATAACAGCTGGTACTGTAACCATGAAGATGGCTCCTTCTCTGGTGAGATTGTATGAACAAATGCCTGAACCAAAATATGTCATTGCTATGGGAGCATGTACTATTACAGGTGGTATGTTCAGTACAGATTCTTATAGTACTGTTCGAGGCATAGATAAGTTGATTCCTGTAGATGTTTATTTGCCGGGTTGTCCACCCAAACCTGAAGCAATTATAGATGCTATAATTAAACTTCGTAAAAAAGTAGCTCAAGAAACGTATGGAGATCGAACTAAGAATAAAAAAGAAAATAGATTTTTTACTTCAAATCATCAATTCCATATTGTACCTAGTATTCATACTGGACAGTATATATCGGATCAATCGTCCATGCCTCTTCTAGATTTTTCTTTAAAAAGAACTATTAGTAATAGTAAGATACGATTTGATAATAAATTATTAAGAACTGAGGAAGAATTAATATCAGAAGAGAGAAAGTAAAAATATTCTTAAATAATTTGAGAAATGACAGCTGATTATACAGATACTATTATCGGTAATAATTCTAATAGTAAAATGCAGGGTCGATTATCTGCTTGGCTGGCTAAGCATCAATTAGCTCATAGGCCTTTGGGTTTCGACTATCAAGGAATCGAAATTTTACAAATTAAACCTGAGGATTGGCCTTCTATAGCTGTTGCTTTATATGTTTACGGCTTTAACTACCTACGTTCTCAATGTGCTTATGATGTAACGCCAGGAGGAAGTCTAGCTAGTGTCTATCATCTAACAAAAGTTCAAGATGATGCGGATCAACCTGAAGAAATATGTATCAAAATATTTGTTTCGAGAAAAAATCCTAAAATCCCGTCTGTGTTTTGGATTTGGAAAAGTTCTGATTTTCAAGAACGCGAATCTTATGACATGTTCGGAATTATTTATGAAAGTCATCCACACCTTAAGCGTATATTGATGCCTGAGAGTTGGATTGGATGGCCTTTACGGAAAGATTATATTGTCCCCAATTTTTATGAGCTACAAGATGCTTATTAATAGAAATGTGGAATACGTAAAAACCAAGAACCTCTTAATTAGAGGCTCTTGTTGGTAGTATAATGTCGTCTCAGCTACTTCCAAGAGCCCTCTAATAGGAAGAGGCAATTTAGATTCGTTGAATCAAGTACCACTGACTATACACAATGAGGAATAAAAATATCTGGCTTATAGTAATTCCAATTACCAGAGAATCCCATTTCTTCATATTACTTGGTTTTTTTTCAAATCCCTTAAGCCAATTCCAATTTTTATATCCAGGGGATTGAATTGAAATAATGAAAAACACACTAAGAAGAGAAAGAATTCGAAACATTTCTTTATTTATTTATGTCTTCTAAATATATTCTTTGGTTTCGTAATAAATAAATCCTTTTTTTTACTACTATTGACATAGTAATCAATTGATGCATCAATTGAAATGCCAGGAACCAGATTTGAACTGGTGACACGAGGATTTTCAGTCCTCTGCTCTACCAACTGAGCTATCCCGGCCGTTTCTGCCTAGTATAGTTTAGGCAAAATTTAGATTTTCTGTCAACTAAAGATACCAACAAATAAATCTAGAGAGAAAAAAAGAATGAATAGATATAGATTCATCTGAATTTTGTATTTGGTATAAAGGTGCTATTATTTTATCTCTTGTATCATTTATGAAATTGGTGTTGAAAAAGTTGATTAATTCAATTTCATGAAATTTCTAATAAAAAGTGTGAGTTATTCATCTCTTGGGGGTAGAGGGACTTGAACCCTCACGGTCTTCAGAGACCAACGGATTTTCTTTTTACTACAATTTGCATTGCTGTTTTGATCAACAGTGTAAAATTGGACTCTATCTTTATTCTCGACAACTATCTATTACAAAATCTTATCTATTCAAAATCTTTTTTTACAACTGACAATAAAGAAATGTAATACTAAAAGACAACTATTGGGTCTTTAAGTCATCCCAATATATTTTTGATTTTCTTATTCTAAAGATATCAAATCTTTTTTCTTTTTAATGTATTTAGAATTCTTTTTTATCTATTGAGGGTTCATTACTAGATTCTTTTCGATGAGATCATGTTTGATCAATTCGTTAGAATAGCTTCCATTGAGTCTCTGCACCTATCCCATCCTCGCTCGAGGCAAGATTTGGCTCAGGATTGCCTATTTCACAGTCCTAGGTTTCCCTGAATTTGGAAGCTATCAATTAGTACGTTTCCATACTAAAGCTCAAATTAGTCAAGTCCGTAGCGTCTACCATTCCGCCATACCCCCATCGTACTTCTTGATATATCAAAAAAAAACTTTTTAAATTGCCCTCTAATCGATTCAACAAAAAACTCGACTATGTTATGGTAATTGAATAGGTTATTCATATTTATTAAACATATTCTAATAAAATTAGATAAGTTAATCAATGTTTAATTGCAAGATTACAATTCAATTGCATCTCTCCAATGAATCATCTTATAATTAAAAGAACAATAAACGTGATGTTTGATTCACTCTTCGAAGAAGATGAGAATAAATTTTTATTTGATCGAAAAAAGCCCGCTTAGCTCAGAGGTTAGAGCGCCGCACTTGTAATGCGATGGTCATCGGTTCGACTCCGATAGCTGGCTCTTCACTTTCAGTTCCATTTCTCTTCTCTTTATTCAACTATTTTCCCATTTTTTTCGAGAGTCACAAATTAATAATTATTTTCAATATTCTATGATGTCTATTTAACGTCTATATGTCTTATTTGTTAAGAACAATCTGATGAGAAATCGATCAATTCTTAATCCATTTCATATTAGAATAAAATAATCTATTAGTAGTTATCTAGTAGTTCTATATTTTCTTAAAAAAAAGGAGTTTTTATGTCCCGTTATCGAGGGCCTCGTTTAAAGTTAATCCGTCGTCTAAAAGATTTACCAGGACTTACTATGAAAACATTGAAATCAAAGGAATCACAAATTGCAATGGATCCATCTGCTTCGAAAAAGATATCTCAATATTGTATTCGTTTGGAAGCTAAACAGAGATTGCGATTTAACTATGGATTGACGGAGCGGCAATTACTTAAATATGTTCGTATTGCTGGAAAAGCGAAGGGTTCGACAGGTCAAGTATTATTGCAATTATTAGAGATGCGTCTAGATAACATTCTCTTTCGATTAGGTATGTCTCCTAGCATTCCCGCAGCTAGACAATTAGTTAACCATAGACATATCTTAGTTAACAATCGTTTAGTAGATATACCAAGTTATCGTTGCAAACCTAAAGATATTATTAATGTACGAAATCAAACTAATTCTCATAGTTTGGTAAAAAGGAATTTGGAATCTTTGGATAAAGATAAGATACCGGAACATCTAACTCTTTCTTTATTGGAAGATGATAAACCTCAAGGATTGGTTAATAAAATAGTTACTCGTGATTCGATTGGTTTGAATATAAATGAATTGTTAGTTGTAGAATATTATTCTCGTAAAGCTTAGAATCAAAATGGATTATTGAAGATACAAAGAATTTTTTTTTTTTTTATGTTATACTTCATCTTGTAAGTATGTATCATATTTTTTACTTATTTGAATGAAATAACTTTTTTTATTCAACCCAAATAGCAAATAGATATTACAAAATAAAATGATAATATCTATCTAAACTGTTTTTTCCTAATCACTATTTCCACGGTATCAAAAATCAAGTCCTTTCTATATCCATTCTATCTACTAGATAGATTATAGATTCGTCGTGATAGTGTAGTAAAAATAATATTATTTCAAGATGAAATTCGGAAAGAGAGGGATTCGAACCCTCGGTAAACAAAAGCTTACATAGCATTTCCAGTGCTACACCTTAAACCACTCGGCCATCTTTCCTCAAGATGTTTTATTATTTCTTTATGATAGGGAATAGAAGACGAGACAACAAGTCTTTTTTAATAATAACTATCACGAAATTAAATTTAATCTTTTTTTCTTTTTCATCTCCAGACTCACTAACTATGGAAAACACAAAAAGACGTTGAGGAAATAAGTATCGGTAGAAAGATAAAAAAATTTCTATAACTCTTTGGAGAGATTATTATTCCTTTGACATGACAAAGATATTAATTTTATTATTCTTTCTATATGTCGCCATATAGAAGTAAAAAAAAAATGAGATTCTTTTTACTACATGTAATTAGATCTTAAATATAATTAGGTCTTAATTTAATTGATTTATTAGAAAAGAGATGAAAGAAAAGCGAGAATCTAATTAACTATGCCTAGATCCCAAAGAAACGACAATTTTATTGATAAGACTTTTACAATAGTGGCGGATATATTATTACAAGTGATACCCACAACTCAGAGAGAAAAAGAAGCTTTTACTTATTATAGAGATGGTGCGATTTGCAAAAAAAAAATAATTAACTTAATCTTCATCAGATTAAAATAATGTTTAATTTCATAATACTTACGCTAAGTGAAGGTGCATTTTGAAGATAAAATAATTCCTTCTATCGTGTATCCCCGATTAAGGCAGCCTTAGATGCTTCAATCTCTCAAGATATTTTGGTATTCAGCAAAAGGTTAAACCTATAAAATAGATTGAAAAGAATTTTATTTTATAGATAAGCATGTGGGAGAGGCACTACGTGTAGAAATCGACAATCCAAAAGCTTCGTTATAATTTCATTTAACCGATTTTTCTTTTCTTTTTTCGACGACTAATAAGAATGATTGGGAAAACAAACATCCATCTCGTTTGTATTCGGATACCCATAGAATCATCGGAGATTGTCGAAGTAGCTAATCCCTGTGAAAACAAAGCGTTAAGAACAAAGAAATTGTTAAATATTCTATTTCTACCATCATCTATGATATTGATACTATGATATTGATAACGGAATATTTACAAGAAGGATGGCTAGAGATTAATTCTAAGAACACTAGCCCCTGTTAATTCATAATGTGAGAATAGAAAATTCTAGAGAATATTTTTTTTTCTATAAGTTATACAGGAGGAGCCGTATGAGGTGAGAATTTCATGTACGGTTTTGAAACGGAGTTTATTTTCAGAAATGAACGACCGTAACGAATGTCAGCTCAATCTGAAGGAGAATATGCGGAAGCTTTACAGAATTATTACAAAGCCATGCGTCTCGAAATTGATCCTTACGATCGAAGTTACATACTCTATAATATAGGTCTTATTCACACTAGTAATGGAGAGCATGCTAAGGCTTTGGAATATTATTCCCAGGCATTAGAACGAAATTCTTCTTTACCACAAGCTTTTAATAATATGGCTGTGATCTGTCATTACGTGCGGCTATCTCTACCACAAGATTTATTAGTTTATAACTACTCAGAAAGGAGGCTTTCTACATATGCACTGTTAAATAAAAACAGTTTTTACCAGCTGTAGAGAATAGTATTCTTCATTGGAACCCGAACATGAAGACGAGATTAACGCCTGTTTCTTCCATGGATAATTCGATTAAATTGATCATTGAAGCACCGTAAAGATCCATTATTGAAAGTTTGGGTTGATACGATAAAGAATATTTGCTTATTTATTTATACACAATCAATTTCTGTAATAGAATTGACTAGAAACGAGGAAGTAGTAAGCGACGGTGTAGTATCAAATCCCAAAGAAAGAATGTGCTCAAAAAAATCTTTATAGAAAGGGGAGATAGTTACCGCTCAAAGAGAAAAAATACAATTTTGATAATTCTTTGATCGGTGGGAGAATAGACACCATTTCATATATCAATGGTGAAATAATAAACTTATGTCATTAACTATTTCTATTTTTTCAATCAACTTGATAGCGAAAAAAAAAAAAAAAGAACTTTTTTCTAATTCATTAATATTTGAGTTGAGAGAAAACTAAATAATAGTTTATTTGAGCCGTATGAGGTAGGAAACTCTCAAGTACGGTTCTAAGGAAAGGAAATCTTTTGGGATAAACCTATTCCGACCGAGGAGAACAAGCCATTCAACAAGAAGATCCAGAGACTTCAGAAGCTTGGTTTGATCAAGCTGCTGAGTATTGGAAACAAGCAATAGCGCTTGCTCCAAGCAATTATATCGAAGCACAAAATTGGTTAAAGATTACAGGACGTATTAAAGAATGAGTATAGTATTTTAGTAACAAGAGAATTGAAATATTGAAAAATCAAGACAAGAAATATATCTTTGATACTAGTTGATTCTTTTGGTACGAAAAAAGAGAAAAAGCTATTTAAGATGCTTTTTAAGAATCTATGATAGGTCCATTAAGCACTTTTTGATTGTGTAATAATAAGATTGAATGCCTGCCCTAGATAACTTCTTTATCATAGTCGTTCCAGTTATAAACTGATCGAAGGAAACAGATATTTTTAAAATATCTTTTAGAAGTTGCCCATTGATTATTGGCAGGTTGTTGCTATCCCTCGTCCAAAGAGAGGAGAATCTCGATGACTATTCGTTCACCGGAACCAGAAGTCAAGATTGTGGTGGAAAGGGATCCTATAAAGACTTCTTTCGAGAAATGGGCTCAACCTGGACATTTCTCAAGAACTTTGGCTAAAGGTCCTAACACTACCACTTGGATTTGGAACCTACATGCTGATGCTCACGATTTTGATAGCCATACAAATGATTTAGAAGATATTTCTCGGAAAGTATTTAGTGCTCACTTTGGCCAATTAGCTATTATATTGATTTGGTTAAGTGGTATGTATTTTCATGGAGCTCGTTTCTCCAATTACGAGGCATGGCTAAGTGATCCTACTCATATTAAACCTAGTGCCCAAGTAGTCTGGCCAATAGTTGGACAAGAGATTCTGAATGGAGATGTGGGTGGAGGTTTTCAGGGTATACAAATAACCTCCGGGTTCTTTCAGCTCTGGCGATCATCCGGAATTACTAATGAATTACAACTTTATTGCACTGCAATTGGTGCATTAATCTTTGCAGGGCTAATGCTTTTTGCTGGTTGGTTTCACTATCACAAAGCTGCTCCTAAACTAGCTTGGTTTCAAGATGTTGAATCCATGTTAAACCACCATCTAGCAGGTTTGTTAGGTTTAGGTTCCTTAGGCTGGGCGGGACATCAAGTACATGTTTCTTTGCCTATTAACCAACTATTAGATGCTGGAGTCGATCCCAAAGAGATACCTCTTCCTCACGAATATATTTTGAATCGCGATCTTTTGGCTCAATTGTATCCCAGTTTCGCTAAAGGATTAACCCCATTCTTTACCTCAAATTGGTCAGAATATGCAGACTTTTTAACTTTTCGCGGGGGATTAAACCCAGTAACAGGAGGTTTATGGTTGACTGATACTGTACATCACCATTTAGCTATTGGAGTTCTTTTTTTGATAGCTGGTCATATGTATAGAACTAATTGGGGTATTGGACACAGTATAAAAGAGATCTTGGAAGCTCATAAAGGTCCATTTACAGGTGAAGGTCATAAAGGTCTTTATGAGATCTTAACTACTTCATGGCATGCTCAACTAGCTATTAACCTAGCCATGTTAGGATCTTTAACCATTATAGTAGCTCATCATATGTATTCGATGCCTCCTTATCCATATTTAGCTACTGATTATGGTACACAACTTTCTTTGTTTACACATCACATGTGGATTGGGGGTTTTCTTGTCGTTGGAGCTGCTGCACACGCAGCGATTTTTATGGTAAGAGATTATGATCCAACTACTCAATACAACAATTTATTGGATCGTGTTCTTCGACATCGCGATGCAATCATTTCGCACCTCAACTGGGTATGTATTTTCCTAGGTTTCCATAGTTTCGGCTTATATATCCATAACGATACTATGAGTGCTTTAGGACGTCCTCAAGATATGTTCTCAGATACAGCGATTCAATTACAACCTATATTTGCCCAATGGATACAAAATACTCATGCTTTCGCTCCTAGTTTGACAGCCCCTAATGCAACAGCAAGTACCAGTTTAACTTGGGGAGGTAGTGACTTAATAGCAGTAGGTGGTAAAGTAGCTTTATTACCGATTCCTTTAGGAACCGCAGATTTCTTAGTACACCATATCCATGCTTTCACTATCCATGTCACTGTATTAATATTATTAAAAGGTGTTTTATTCGCACGTAGTTCTCGTTTAATACCTGATAAAGCTAATCTTGGGTTTCGTTTTCCTTGTGACGGACCAGGTAGGGGAGGAACTTGCCAAGTTTCTGCGTGGGACCATGTCTTCTTAGGTTTGTTTTGGATGTACAACTCTATTTCAGTAGTTATATTTCATTTCAGTTGGAAAATGCAGTCTGATGTTTGGGGAAGTATAAGCGATCAAGGTGTGGTAAGCCACATTACTGGAGGAAATTTTGCACAGAGTGCAACAACTATTAATGGATGGCTTCGTGATTTCTTATGGGCACAAGCTTCTCAAGTTATTCAATCTTATGGTTCTTCATTATCTGCGTATGGCCTTTTATTCCTAGGTGCTCATTTCGTTTGGGCTTTCAGTTTAATGTTTCTATTTAGCGGACGTGGATATTGGCAAGAACTCATCGAATCTATCGTTTGGGCTCATAACAAATTGAAAGTTGCTCCTGCTATCCAGCCTAGAGCCTTGAGTATTGTACAAGGACGTGCTGTAGGAGTAGCTCATTACCTTCTGGGTGGGATTGCCACGACATGGGCGTTCTTCCTAGCAAGAATTATTTCAGTAGGATAATGGCTAGGAGGATTTGAAAAGCATTATGGCATCAAGATTTCCAAAGTTCAGCCAGGGCCTATCTCAAGACCCAACTACTCGTCGTATTTGGTTTGGTATTGCTACCGCACATGACTTCGAGAGTCATGATGATATGACTGAAGAACGTCTTTATCAGAAGATTTTTGCTTCGCACTTCGGTCAATTAGCCATTATATTTCTTTGGACCTCCGGAAATTTATTTCATGTGGCTTGGCAAGGTAATTTCGAAGCATGGGTACAAGATCCTTTACATGTGAGGCCTATTGCTCATGCAATCTGGGATCCTCATTTCGGTCAACCTGCTGTAGAATCTTATACTCGAGGAGGAGCTCCAGGTCCTGTTAATATTGCTTATTCCGGGGTGTATCAATGGTGGTATACTATCGGTCTACGTACGAATCAAGATCTTTATACTGGAGCTATATTCTTGTTAGTTCTTTCTGCTTTATTTCTGATAGCAGGTTGGTTACATCTTCAACCTAAATGGAAACCAGGCCTTTCCTGGTTCAAAAATGCTGAATCTCGTCTTAACCATCATTTGTCGGGACTGTTTGGAGTAAGTTCCTTAGCTTGGACCGGACATTTGGTTCATGTTGCTATTCCCGAATCGAGAGGAGTGCATGTAAGATGGGATAATCTTTTAACTGCATTACCACATCCCCAAGGGTTAGGACCATTTTTTTCGGGTCAATGGAGTGTTTATGCACAAAATCCTGATTCAATAAATCACTTATTTGGTACTTCTCAAGGAGCAGGTACTGGTATCCTAACCTTTCTAGGGGGGTTTCATCCACAAACTCAAAGTTTGTGGTTAACTGATATTGCTCATCATCATTTAGCTATTGCAGTTGTGTTCATTATCGCTGGTCACATGTATCGAACTAATTTTGGTATTGGACACAGTATAAAAGAGATTTTGGAATCTCATACTCCGCCAGGAGGTAGGTTGGGACGTGGACATAAAGGACTTTATGATACAGTTAATAACTCTCTTCACTTCCAATTAGGTCTTGCGTTAGCTGCTTTAGGAGTAATTACTTCTCTGGTAGCTCAACATATGTATTCTATACCTGCTTATGCGTTTATAGCACAAGATTTCACTACCCAAGCTGCATTGTATACTCATCACCAATACATCGCTGGATTTATTATGACAGGTGCTTTTGCTCATGGTGCCATATTCTTTATCAGGGATTATAATCCAGAGCAAAATAAAGATAATGTATTAGCAAGAATGTTGGAACATAAAGAAGCAATAATATCTCATTTAAGTTGGGCTAGTTTATTTCTAGGTTTCCATACATTAGGACTTTATGTTCATAACGATGTTATGTTAGCTTTTGGTACTCCGGAGAAACAAATACTGATTGAGCCTGTATTTGCTCAATGGATACAAGCTACTCACGGTAAGGCTTTATATGGTTTTGACGTACTTTTATCTTCAACCAATAGCCCAGCATTTAATGCTGGTCAGAGCTTATGGTTACCCGGGTGGCTAGATGCTGTAAACAATAATAGCAATTCATTATTTCTAACAATTGGACCCGGAGATTTCTTAGTTCATCATGCTATTGCTTTAGGTTTACATACTACTACATTAATTCTAGTTAAAGGTGCTTTAGATGCACGTGGTTCTAAATTAATGCCAGATAAAAAAGAATTTGGTTATAGTTTTCCTTGCGACGGTCCAGGGAGAGGCGGTACTTGTGATATTTCAGCATGGGATGCCTTTTACTTAGCGGTTTTCTGGATGTTAAATACAATAGGTTGGGTTACTTTCTATTGGCACTGGAAGCATATAACTCTATGGCAAGGAAATGTAGCGCAATTTGATGAGTCTTCTACTTATTTAATGGGATGGTTGAGAGATTACTTATGGTTAAATTCTTCCCAACTTATTAATGGATATAATCCTTTTGGTATGAACAGTTTGTCTGTCTGGGCATGGATGTTCTTATTTGGTCATCTCGTCTGGGCCATTGGATTTATGTTTCTTATATCCTGGCGTGGTTATTGGCAAGAGCTTATTGAGACTCTAGCGTGGGCTCATGAACGTACACCTCTAGCTAATTTAGTACGTTGGAAGGATAAACCAGTAGCTCTTTCTATTGTCCAAGCACGATTAGTAGGATTAACTCATTTTTCTGTAGGTTATGTATTTACGTATGCAGCGTTTTCAATCGCTTCCACATCAGGGAAATTCGGATAATAATTCTCTCACAGTGATTAGATTAAGCCTACCATTAATATACAAGCTAATGGTAGGCTTAATCTTTTTATTCTCGGCTTGTTACTAGCAGGGATAAAATACTGAATGAGAGTCCTTTGAGTACATATTGATAATGATTCGAAAAAAGAAAAAAAAACTACTTGAGTTATTCTGAACGAAATTTTATGGAAAGAATATGGCAAAGAAAAGTCTTATTGAACGAGAAAAAAAGAGGAATATATTGGTACAGAAATATAAGTCTATTCGTCAATTTTTGAAAAACGAAATAAAAGCCGCTTCATCTTTGGAAGATATATTGGCGATTCATAAAGAATTACAAAAATTACCACGTAACAGTGCACCGACACGTCTCCATCGTCGTTGTTTTTTGACCGGAAGATCTAGATCTAACTATCGAGATTTTGGTTTATCAAGACATGTACTCCGTGAAATGGCACATACATGTCTGTTGCCTGGAGTAACAAAATCTAGTTGGTAATTGAATAATAATTTTTAGCAGCATCCCAAAGGGGAAAATTTATCTCACAATTACATCATATATTCAACGTAATTATTATAATTATTCTAATAATTGCAATGGATATATTGCGCGCGGGGTAGAGCAGCTTGGTAGCTCGCAAGGCTCATAACCTTGAGGTCACGGGTTCAAATCCTGTCTCCGCAAATGAGATATAAATATATGAATAAAAACAAACCATTCATCAACAATTCATGTTTAATAATTACTTTGCTACAAATCAATTACGCTAGAAGTTTCTTAATAATTCCATTTCTAGAAAAATTTAGAAAGAAAAAATCTTATGAAAGATCTTTTTTTCTCTATTTAGAAAAAACTATTCATTCCATTACCTAGTTCTATCTATGAAAAAAAGATTGATTGATCTACATATCTATATATAAATAGATCATTTTTCTTTATTTATTAGATAAAGATGTAATAACTAAAGATGCCATTTCATTCATTTTTTAAGTAGATTCACAATTTCTTCTATAATAAATTAAAGCTAGATTTCGTCTAGGATTGAAGAAATTATTTCTATACCGAATAAAATAATTCTTTTCTTTCTTTTTTTTTTTTTTTTCTTCAGTATCAATCTATTTCTGAAATAGACAATAGACATTGTCTATTAACTGTACAATATATTTGGATCGTGATCTGTCAAAAAGTAGGCCCTTTTAACTCAGTGGTAGAGTACCGCCATGGTAAGGCGTAAGTCATCGGTTCAAATCCGATAAGGGGCTAATCACATAATAGATTATGAATTAAGAATCAAATCTAAAATATTGAATGATTGGTACATTTGAATATTCCACGAAGTACATAGAATTGGAAAAAGGGTTTTCTGAGTTCAATTTCTTAGTGGAATGTAAGATGAAGACGAAAACACTCTTTATAATTATCAGTTCTTAAATCTATTAAGAACTATTTAATACATCTCATGTATCTAATCATAAAACTTGATGAGAATGAAAGATAAATATTATTTAACAATCACATAATTAATAAGAATAGAATATCTTATTGAAATTTGAGCTAAGAATGAAATAGAAAAAAATCTTTTTAAGTTTCATCTTCTTCTCGGATAGCAAGAATCAATAGAATTATCGAGAAGGAGAAAAAGATATATATATATATATATATAAATAAATTTAATGTCTATTCTTATTTATGAATTAGCTACTCTAATATCAGAATTTCTTAAAGACTATCACCTTAATGTTTATTCTATTTTTTAACGAGAATCATACTACTAATTCTTTATGTATAAAAAGTTGGTTGTTATTTTTTAATAAATATTGTCTTAAAATTATTACAGAGATTATTTCGACAATTTAAGGAAAGGAACAGAAAGAAATATATTTCTATTTATTTTCTGTTCTGTTCGTTGCTTCTTCTAAGTATTTTAAGATAAAACGTTGTCTCATATAGTATCAAAAAAAAAAAAAAAAGAATATTTTTTGTTCATCGCTTCATCGCTATAAGATCGATGCGATAACAAAAGAGAATTTTTAGACGTAAGGGAGCTTTCAATACATCTTGAAAATTGGTAGAATAATCTCATAAGGATGTGAAAGAATTAACTAATCCCAATCTTTCTATGATTTATCAATCAACCAGAAACTGAAAAGAACAAAAACCATATTCTCGTTTCTTATCTATCATTAGTCTCATTTGCTGAATATGAAACTGACAAAAACATAATTTGATGTTGAGGAAATAAATTATCCTATTGATTACTTTATGACGGACAAGTAGATCCAAGAAATCCAAATGAATTTGGATTTCCAAAATATATTACTGGTATCGATAAAGAAAGGATATGCTGGGCAGAAAAGAAAAGCTAACCTACCTTCTAAGAATTAATAAATGAATAAGTTTATTCCAAGACTAGATATAGATATTGGATGATTCAATAAGAATTTCTTATAGTTTGTCATATTTTTTATTGTTCTATTAAAGAATCTTTATGTTCCTAACTAGTATTGGAAATAATAATTTCAATAAAATCAAAAATTCTTTGGAAGGGATAAGAAGAGAATTTTTCAAAAAATAAGTTATCTCTAACAAGGTGCTTAGGAATGGTTGAAGCAACTGAATAGGAGAATCATTATGACTATAGCCATTGGGAAGTCTTCCAAAGAACCAAAAGACTTATTCGATAGTATGGATGACTGGCTAAGGAGAGACCGTTTCGTCTTCGTAGGTTGGTCCGGTCTATTGCTTTTCCCGTGTGCTTATTTTGCTTTAGGCGGCTGGTTCACTGGTACAACCTTTGTAACTTCATGGTATACTCATGGATTAGCTAGTTCGTACTTAGAGGGTTGTAATTTCTTAACCGCTGCAGTTTCGACTCCCGCTAATAGCTTAGCACACTCTCTCTTACTATTATGGGGTCCTGAAGCACAAGGAGATTTTACTCGTTGGTGTCAATTAGGTGGTCTATGGACCTTTGTTGCTCTTCACGGCGCTTTTGGTTTAATAGGTTTCATGTTACGCCAATTCGAACTTGCTAGATCCGTACAATTGCGTCCTTATAACGCAATTGCCTTTTCTGCACCAATTTCTGTTTTTGTATCTGTATTTCCAATTCATCCCCTAGGGCAATCCGGTTGGTTCTTCGCACCTAGTTTTGGTGTAGCAGCCATATTCCGATTCATCTTATTCTTCCAAGGTTTTCATAATTGGACTTTGAACCCATTCCATATGATGGGTGTTGCTGGAGTATTAGGTGCTGCACTTTTATGTGCTATTCATGGTGCTACAGTAGAAAATACTTTATTTGAAGATGGTGATGGTGCAAATACATTCCGTGCTTTCAACCCAACCCAGTCTGAAGAGACTTATTCAATGGTTACTGCCAATCGTTTTTGGTCTCAAATTTTTGGTGTTGCTTTTTCCAACAAACGTTGGTTGCATTTCTTTATGCTATTTGTACCAGTTACTGGTTTATGGATGAGTGCCATTGGAGTAGTTGGTCTAGCGTCAAACTTGCGTGCATATGATTTCGTTTCGCAAGAGATTCGTGCAGCAGAAGATCCGGAATTTGAGACTTTCTACACAAAGAATATTCTTTTGAATGAAGGTATTCGTGCTTGGATGGCAGCTCAGGATCAGCCTCATGAAAACCTTGTATTCCCTGAGGAGGTTCTACCCCGTGGAAACGCTCTTTAATGGAACTTTATCTTTAGATGGTCGTGACCAAGAAACCACAGGTTTTGCTTGGTGGGCCGGTAATGCCCGTCTCATCAACTTGTCTGGTAAGTTACTTGGTGCTCATGTAGCTCATGCTGGATTGATTGTATTTTGGGCTGGGTCGATGAACTTATTCGAAGTAGCTCATTTCGTTCCGGAAAAGCCTATGTATGAACAAGGATTGATTTTACTTCCACATTTAGCAACTTTGGGATGGGGAGTAGGTCCTGGTGGAGAAGTTATAGATACTTTTCCATACTTTGTATCTGGAGTACTTCATTTAATATCTTCTGCTGTTTTAGGTTTCGGAGGTGTCTATCATGCACTTATTGGCCCTGAAACTTTAGAAGAATCTTTTCCATTCTTTGGTTATGTGTGGAAAGACAAGAACAAAATGACTACTATTCTAGGTATTCACTTAATTTTGTTAGGTGCTGGTGCTTTTTTATTAGTGTTCAAAGCTCTATATTTTGGAGGTGTATATGATACATGGGCACCTGGGGGTGGAGATGTAAGAAAGATTACAAACCTTACTCTTAGTCCAAGTATTATATTCGGTTATTTACTCAGATCTCCATTTGGTGGAGAAGGATGGATTGTGGGTGTAGACAATTTAGAAGATATAATTGGCGGTCATGTTTGGTTGGGATCCATTTGCATCTTCGGCGGAATCTGGCACATCCTAACCAAACCTTTTGCATGGGCTCGTCGTGCTTTTATATGGTCCGGAGAAGCTTACTTGTCATATAGTCAAGGAGCTCTTTCTATTTTCGGTTTTACTGCTTGTTGTTTTGTATGGTTCAATAACACAGCATATCCCAGTGAATTTTATGGACCTACTGGCCCAGAAGCTTCTCAAGCTCAAGCATTTACCTTTTTAGTGAGAGACCAACGTCTTGGAGCTAACATCGGCTCTGCTCAAGGACCTACTGGTTTAGGTAAATATCTTATGCGTTCTCCTACAGGAGAAATAATCTTTGGAGGAGAAACAATGCGTTTTTGGGATCTTCGTGCTCCATGGTTAGAACCACTACGGGGTCCTAATGGATTAGACTTGAGTAAGTTGAAAAGAGATATACAACCTTGGCAAGAACGACGCTCGGCGGAGTATATGACTCATGCTCCTTTGGGTTCTCTAAACTCCGTAGGTGGAGTAGCCACCGAAATCAATGCTGTAAACTATGTCTCTCCCAGAAGTTGGTTAGCTACTTCTCATTTCGTTCTAGGATTCTTTTTCTTTGTAGGTCATTTATGGCATGCAGGCAGAGCTCGTGCAGCCGCAGCTGGATTTGAAAAAGGAATTGATCGTGATACTGAACCCGTTCTTTTCATGACACCTCTTAATTAGGCAAAAAAATTATAGGAAGAAGTGACGAAATAGTAAAAAAAAATATATATATATATTTCTAATAAACTTTTTTTCCATTTTTCAAATTTTTTCGAATAGCTCGGCTTACTTAGCCGAGCTAACCATTCTTTTTGGTAAAAATGTTTTCTTAACAAATGGGAGGAGAGAGAGGGATTCGAACCCTCGATGGTATTGAAACACCATGCCAGTTTTCAAGACTGGAGCCATAGACCACTCGACCATCTCTCCTATACATTAATTATAGGTATAGTTAAAAACTATAGTTGAAAAAATGAGTATAAATCCATAGAAAGAAATTATTATTTCACTATTGCCAATACAATATCTGTATTATAACAATATCTTTCTATATAGTGGAATAAGTTTAGATTCGTTTTTATCATTCCTTTTGGAATAACTAGATTTGAAAATAGATGATCATCTAGGAGAAGAAAAATACTTCATTATAATCTCTTGAAGTAGATTCAAAATTGAATTATTGAATAATATAGAACGATAGGGAGAATTTCAATATTCTTCATTATTTTTGATCTAGTTAACATCTTGCTAGATGGGATCAGATGGTATAATCTTTTGATTTCAAATGCATAGAGAGTCACAACTATGACTATTGCCTTTCAATTGGCTTTGTTTGCATTAATTGCTATCTCCTTTCTATTAGTAATTGGTGTACCCGTCGTGCTTGCCTCTCCTGATGGTTGGTCAAGTAACAAGAATATTGTATTTTCGGGTGCTTCGTTATGGATTGGATTAGTTTTTCTGGTAGGTATACTTAATTCTTTCATATCTTAGGACTTAAATCTCCAGAATTTACCATACTAAGATCTTTAGTTTCCCCTCCCTAAGTTTACTTTTTCCATATCAAGTTCATTCTTTTCGGTATGAAAAAAATCTATATAATGCACATTTTGAGAACTAAAATTAACTAGTTCCCCTCAAGGGAGGGGAACATTTTCAATATCTCAGAAGAAAAGAAAAATTGATGATAGGAAAAAGAAGTTTCAATTATTTTTTTTTTTTTTCAATATCGATTAAATGGAGTATTTTTTTGTTAAAAGAATATATAATCTTTAATGGATATTAGTATCAGTTATTCTGCGGGTATGGTTTAATGGTAAAATGTCTCCTTGCCATGGAGAAAACGCGGGTTCGATTCCTGCTACCCGCATTTCAAAAAGAAAAGATGAAATAGACTATGATTAATAATCCTGAAAATATAGTAAAATACTTTTTCGTTATAAATAAAAGATTATTAGTTTAATCTCAATTTATTAGAAGGAAATTCTATTTAAACAAAAAAAAATCGAGTCTTTTGTTCTACTGAATTAGTACCATTGACCTTTTAGTTTACGTCTGTTATTATCATAACGATAATACTTGGGTTAGGCCCCCATCGTCTAGTGGCCCAGGACATCTCCCTTTCACGGAGGGAACGGGGATTCGAGTTCCCCTGGGGGTACTTATTCAAGAAGATACTTGCAAAATAATTACTTTTTTCTCAATCGTTGTATTAATCCGATTCGATATTGTAGAAATAAAAAAAGACTCGAAATTGGAGTCTTTTTTCGTTCTTCTTTCTACATGGGTCGATGCTCGAGTGGTTAATGGGGACGGACTGTAAATCCGCTGGCAATGCCTACGCTGGTTCGAATCCAGCTCGGCCCAATACAAATAATTCTATAGTGATTAATCGGGATTGACGGGTCTCGAACCCGCAACTTCCGCCTTGACAGGGCGGTGCTCTAACCGATTGAACTACAATCCCATTGAATAGAGTTTATCTCCTAGACCTCTATATGTCAATATGACATGGTAATACCTAATAAGTATGAGAATTAATTATTCGTGATATCTTAAAATTTAAATGAAAAACTTATTTAAGTCTTTATTACTAAAGAAAAGAAGGATCTATCAAGTATATTTAGCTATATCATATTCCATTAATCTTTAGTTGAATTAAGGGTATGATTTTAATAAATAAATTTAACTTATTAGTAGTGATAGATTATTCGTGATAGATTTTATTTCCTCGAATTATTGAATCAGATTTTGGAGTAGGTTCATCTTTTCATTTCAAATATTAAGAAAAACATTTTTCAATTTCAATCAAAGATTTGCTTCTAAGACTTTTCACTCATTGATCGAAGAAATGATAAAAAATACTTCCAAATTCGAATATTATTTCGGGAATATAATATATCAATTCAATTATTTCAAGGATTTCATCTTATGTTATACTATCTAATTGATATCAAAGAATTGATTCGACCGAATTAATTGTCTTATTTGTCTCGAAGTATCAATTGATTATTCAAAAATGGTTGAGTCAATTAGATCTTGCAGAGGAGTAAGAGTTCTTGTCAACGATATCTTCTCCAAGTTAATTTTTAATAATTAAAGAAAAGAAATAATAATATGGAAGTAAATATCCTTGCATTTATTGCTACTGCATTGTTCATTCTAATCCCTACTGCTTTTTTACTTATTCTGTATGTCCAAACAGCAGCTCAAAACAATTAAATCAATTTTCAATTTGTTATCCATTTCTTTCTGGCCAAGAAATAACAAAACATCAATCTTTCTTAATTTTTTTTTTAGAAAAAAAAGTTACTTTTGTATCGAATACAAATCTTTTGCGGAACGAGACTAGAAAGGTCTATTTGAGATAGTCTCTTTTAGTCTTATTACCATTATATTTCATGAAAAATATTGTTTTCCTATGATTCATATGGAATTGGGTCCTAGTACTATAGTAGGAATAGGACTAATACTGATAGGTGTGCTCTTGTATGTCCTTAGGAAAAAGGAACCAAATGTATCTAGAGGTGTGATTTTGAATATACCTGTCCAATAGCATCTTTTTTCAACATCCTTAGCAAATAAGGATGGAACTTGAAAGAGAATAAAAAGATTTTTCGTAGGGAGAAACAAACAAAGAAAAATCAATCTATGGCTAAGATAATTTAACATTTCTTAAGTTACTTCGGAAACTAATACACAAGGGATGAGTAAAATATTATTTTATCCCTTTGAAAAGAATTTGAATTTCTACTATCTTTTTGGTTCTGTCTCGTTTTCTCTTGGGAATAGAGATAAAATTCATAACCAACGGAGTTCATTTTGGGTCTAAGGAGAAATATTTTATAAAAAAAAAAAAAAAATATTTATATATATATATGACAGGTATATAAAAACTAAGTCTAATTTATTGATAATTGCTAAATCATTATAATATTAATTAGGTAAAAGACCGTCCAGAAAGTTACAAGAAAACCAACTTGGATTGAGAGTGAAAAAGTATTTCTTACTAATAGTATACTTCGCTTAAGCCATAAAGATATCAACGTATCACATATGGTTTTTAGGGGGGGATATAGCATGAACTAATCTTAACCTATCCCAATATTACGACTTTTTCTTTTCCTCCATCGGATTGTTGTGTGGAGGGATTCTTATTTCCCAAGGTTGGCGTTTGGATCCTATTCTTTTATTATCTCAAATACTTCTAAGTGGAACTACAATATTTTTTATTGCAGAAAACATAATTTTGCGTGAAAAGAAAATTAATGAAATAGACTTATTGTCGAAAAAAGAGAATAAGAATCTATTAAATAATAATGGAGTATTTCATTTGTTAAGAAAAGATTTGATTTATAAAGAAATGATATTGGACGAAGAAAAAACATGTCCACGGGGCTGGAAACAAATTAGTTATACCATCTCTATTTCTTATGGAGGTGAAACAAAAGATTCTTTCGATATTCAAAAAAGAAGAGAAAGAAATGGTTGAGATTAATCTCAACCATTTCTTTCTCTTTAGAGTTAATCTTGGATGAGATAGAAAAGATTTTTTAACAATGATCTTGATCAAAAATCATTGTTAAAAAATTTCATACTTTATTCTTATAATCCGCTCCTTCCCCATACTACGAGGGAGAGAGAAAATGTAAAAACTACCATTAAAGAGGCCCAAGCAATACTAACTATATCCATAACAATGAATCCTATATATATATATATATTTTTTTTTCTAATACAATATACTAATCTATTATAATTAATATTCCATCTGTGATATGTGTGAAATTTGAGTAATTAATATTTTTTAGAGAGAAAGAAGCAATATAATATTGAAATAGAAAGAGAGAAAGTTTCTCTATTCTATAGAACTTTTTTTTTTAATGGAACCAAGATTTCTTATTCGAAAAAATTCATAAATCCATTTCATTGGTTTGAAAATCGATATATAATAATGATAGGGTTGTCTATTCGTGACAAATCTAAATGCACTTAACATGACAGGCTATAATGTAATATAGAGCATCTTTTTCTGTATTTGGAGTTGAGGTAATAGTCAACCCCGAAGATTTTTTTTTTATTTCTAGTAGGCGACACCCAGATTCGAACTGGGGAATGAGGGATTTGCAGTCCCCTGTCTTACCACTTGACTATGTCGCCTTTTCTTCCCTTTATCTCCATGGAATAGAAATTATAAAGATTAGCAATTGACAAAAAAAAAATATTCTAAAAATATAATATATATGTGTGCTCTTCCGATCATATATTATTATAATATATGAAATGACTATTATCAAATAATTTTTTTTAGTCCGTTTTTCTTTAAGTTCAAAGGAAAATCTCACAAAGAATATTCTAGTATGTTATTTTTTTTCCTTCCTTGCTGATCAGAACTTAAAAAAGACAGTAAAAGAATTCGATCGAGTCTTTTTATTTATTAAAATCAATAAATAACATTGAAACTGAATTATTCTTTCTTTAGGAACCTATTTCCACATTGGAAATAAATTCTTACTATGATATTGAAGGAGAATAAAAAGATGTTTGTACTTCCCGAATTTGGACGAATTCAATTTGAAGGATTCCAACGTTTCATTCATCAGGACTTAGTCGAAGAACTAACTAACTTTCCCAAGATTGAAGATATAGATCAAGAAGTTGAATTTCGATTATTTGGTGAACGATATAAATTGACAGAACCTTTCATTAAAGAGAGAGACGCTGTATATCAAAGTTTTACATATTCATCCGATTTGTATGTACCGGCTCAATTAATGCGAAGAAGAAATGGAAGGATACATAGACAAACTGTACATTTTGGAAGTATTCCTTTAATGAACTCCCAAGGAACTTTTGTAATAAATGGAATTGCTAGAGTTGTAATCAATCAAATCTTACGAAGTCCTGGTATTTATTACGATTCCGAACTCGACCACAATGGAAATTCAATCTATACTGGCACGATAATTTCAGATTGGGGAGGAAGATTCAAATTAGAGATTGATGGAAAAAAAAGAATATGGGTTCGTCTAAGCAAGAATCGGAAAGTCTCTATAATAATCTTATTATTAGCTATGGGTTTAGATATGAACGACATTTTGAGAAATGTTCGTTATCCTAATATCTTCTTGAGACTATTCCAGAAACAGGCTGAAAATATTCAATCATATGAAGATGCCACAATAGAACTTTACAAAAATTTATACTCTACAGGTGGGAATTTAGTATTTTCAGATTCTATATGTAAAGAGTTACAAACAAAGTTTTTTCAACAAAAATTTGAGTTAGGACAATTTGGTCGGCGAAATCTGAATAAGAAACTGAATCTTGATGTACCTGGGAACGAACATTTTTTATTACCCCAAGACTTATTAGCTGCTGTAGATTATTTAATCGGAGTCAATTACGGAATAGGTACACTCGATGATATAGATGATTTGAAGAACCGACGTGTTCGATCCGTAGCAGATTTATTACGAGAACAATTAAGATTTGCTTTAGATCGTTTAGAAATTTTGATTCGACAAACCATACACACAGTAGCTAAACGTAAACGTTTAGTAACTCCTAAGGGATTAATTACTTCAGCTATATTGACAACAATTTCTCAAGATTTTTTCAGTTCACATTCCTTATCTCAATTCTTAGATCAAACCAACCCATTGGCGGAGCTAACTCATAAACGAAGATTAAGCTCTTTAGGACCTGGAGGATTGACACGACGAACCGCTAGTTTTCAAGTACGAGATATTCATCCCAGTCACTATGGTCGGATTTGTCCTATCGAGACATCTGAAGGTATGAATGCTGGACTCATTGCATCACTGGCTATTCATGCAAAAGTGAGCGATCGTGGTTTTTTACTAAGCCCTTTCTATGAAATATCCAAAAGGTTGGGAGAAAAACAGATAGTTTATCTCTCTTCGGAAGAAGATGAGTATTATAGAATAGCTACTGGAAATACTTTATCATTAGATCGAGAAATTCGGGAAGAACAAGCTACTCCTGCTCGATATCGACAAGAATTCTTGACCATTGCATGGAAACAAATCCATTTTCGGAGTATTTTTCCTTCTCAATATTTTTCTATCGGAACTTCTCTCATTCCTTTTCTCGAGCACAATGATGCAAATCGTGCTTTAATGGGTTCTAATATGCAACGTCAAGCAGTTCCGCTTTCCCAACCCGAGAAATGTATTGTAGGAACTGGTTTAGAGAGTCAAATAGCCTTGGATTCAGGAAGTGTAGTTATAGCTAATCAAGATGGACAGATTACATATCTCGATGGTAAAACTATTAGTATATTATTACGAAATAGGAATACTGTAGATATTGAATCAATAACCTATGAACGTTCAAATAATAATACATGCATCCATCAAAAACCGGTAGTTTCTCAGGGGGAACGCTTAAGAAAGGGCCAACTTTTAGCAGATGGTACAGCCACAGCGGGAGGAGAACTAGCTTTAGGAAGGAATATATTAGTAGCTTATATGCCCTGGGAAGGTTATAATTTCGAAGATGCAGTACTTATTAGTGAACGTTTAATATATGAAGATATTTATACCTCTTTCCATATCGAAAGATATGAAATTGATATTTATAAAACAAGTCAAGGTCCTGAGAGAATCACTAAAGAGATACCTCATCTTAATAGTTATGTACTTCGTCATTTAGACAATAATGGACTTGTAGTACCAGGTTCCTGGGTTGAGACGGGAGATGTTTCAGTAGGCAAATTAACACCTCAAGGAACTGAAAATTCACTACGTGTTCCCGAAGGGAAATTATTGCAAGTTATTTTTGGTATTCAATTAGCTAATACGAGAGAAAGTTGTCTCAAAGTACCTATAGGTGGAAGAGGTCGAGTTATTGATGTAAGATGGATTTATGATGAAGATACTTTGCCAAATATTGCAAATATGGTTCATGTATATATTTTGCAAAAACGTAAGATACAAGTAGGCGATAAAGTAGCTGGAAGACACGGTAATAAGGGTATTGTTTCAAAAATTCTACCCAGACAGGATATGCCTTATCTACAAGACGGCACGCCGGTAGATATGATATTAAGTCCTTTGGGAGTACCTTCACGAATGAATGTAGGACAGATCTTTGAATGTTTGCTCGGTTTGGCAGGAGATTTTTTGAAGAAACATTATCGAATAACTCCTTTCGATGAGAGATACGAACGAGAAGCTTCTAGAAAATTAGTATTTTCTGAACTTCACGAAGCGAGTCAAGAAGCAGCTACTCCATGGTTATTTGAACCCGATCATCCTGGAAAAAGTCGATTAATGGATGGGCGAACAGGTGATATCTTCGAACAACCCGTTACGATAGGAAAAGCTTATATGATGAAATTGATTCATCAAGTTGATGATAAGATCCATGCACGTTCCAGTGGACCCTATGCACTTGTCACACAACAACCTCTTCGCGGAAGGTCTAGAAGAGGAGGACAACGAGTAGGTGAAATGGAAGTTTGGGCTTTAGAAGGATTTGGTGTTTCTTACATCTTACAAGAGATGCTTACTATCAAGTCTGATCATATTCCAGCTCGTTCTAAACTACTTGGTTCTATTGTAACTGGAAAATCAATACCTAAACCTAATACTGTTCCAGAATCTTTTCGATTGTTAGTTCGAGAATTACGTTCTTTAGCCGTGAATTTAGATCATAATCTAATATTTGAAAAAGATTTAAGGAAGAAAATGAAAGATGTTTAAGAAAATTTAATTGAAAACTTTCATCTTATGATTCATCATAATAACTATCCACAACTTCGAATTGAATTAGCGTCTCCCGAACAAATCCGTGCGTGGGCTGAAAGAAGATTACCCAACGGAGAAGTAGTTGGACAAGTCACTCAAGCTGCTACTTTCAATTATAAAACACACAAACCAGAAAGAGGTGGTTTATTTTGCGAAAAGATCTTTGGGCCGATAAGAAGTGGATTTTGTTCCTGCGGAAATTACAAATCGATTGAGGAAAAAAAAGGTCCTTCAAAATTTTGTAAACAATGTGGAGTTGAATTTACAGATTCTCGAGTTCGAAGGTATAGAATGGGATACATCGAATTAGCATGTTCGGTAACTCATGTGTGGTATTTAAAACGACTCCCTAGTTATATCGCAAATATCTTGGCTAAACCTCTTAAAGAATTAGAAAACCTAGTATATGGCGATTTCTTTCTTGCTAGGCCTATAGCTAAAAAACCTACTTTATTGCGATTAAGGGGTTTATGCAATTATAATGATCAATCATGGATTAAGATTCTTTCCCTCTTTTTCTCGACTCGGGGATTCGAAATATTTCAAGGAAGAGAAATAGCTACAGGAGGGCTTGCTATTAAAAAACAATTAGCTAGTTCAGATCTTAAATCTGTGTTTAATAGTGCATATTTGGAATGGAAAGAACTGTCAGAGGTAGAATCTACTGAAGATGAATGGGAGGATCAAACAATTCAACGAAGAAAAGATTTTTTAATCAGACGAATGAAATTGGCTAAACATTTTCTTCACACGAATATAAAACCAGAGTGGATGGTTTTAGATGTGTTACCTGTTCTTCCTCCCGACCTAAGACCAATGATTGAACTTTTTGAAGGTGATGTAATTACTTCGGATTTCAATGAACTTTATCGAAAGATTATTTATCGAAACAATATACTTTTTGATCTCTTACTAAAAAATGCATTTACGCCTGAAGGATTAATTATTTGTCAGAAAAAACTAATCCAAGAAGCCGTAGATGCACTTATCGATAATGGTATTCGTGGACAACCACTGAGAGATAGTAATAATAGGCCTTATAAATCTTTTTCTGAGGTAATCGAGGGGAAAGAAGGACGATTTCGTGAGAACTTACTTGGAAAACGGGTTGATTATTCAGGTCGTTCCGTCATTGTGGTAGGGCCATCTCTTCAATTACATCAATGTGGGTTACCTCGAGAAATGGCAATAGAGCTTTTTCAATCTTTTGTAATTCGTGGTTTAATTGGACGACATTTTGCTCGTAATTTACGAGATGCCAAAAATAGAATCCGAAAGAAAGAGATTTTTATATGGAAGATACTTCAGGAGGTTATGCAAGGACATCCTGTGCTACTGAACCGGGCGCCTACATTACATCGTTTGGGGATACAGGCATTTCAACCTGTTTTAATTGAAGGACGTGCTATCCGTTTACATCCATTAGTTTGTGGAGGGTTCAATGCAGATTTCGACGGAGATCAAATGGCTGTGCATGTACCTTTATCTATCGAAGCTCAAACAGAAGCTCGTGTTTTGATGTTCGCGCATACAAATTTATTGTCTCCTGCCACTGGAGATCCCATTGCTGTACCGAGTCAAGATATGCTTCTTGGACTTTATGTATTAACAATTGAAAATTCTCAAGGGATCTACGGAAATAGATATTATTCAGGTGAACGTATAGGAGATCCTATATCTTCTTTTTCAGAAATACTGTACTTCAGTAATTATGATGATATTCTTCGAGCTAAAGAACAAAGACGGATTAACCTACATAGTCTTTTATGGCTTCGATGGCAAAATGATTTGCGTATAATTACTTCGTTAAATCGCGAACTGCCTATTGAGATTCAATATGAATCTTCCGGAATTAGTTTTCAGATCTATGAAAACTATCAGATTAGGAAAGGTCAATCAGAAGATATATTGAGTCTATATATTCTTACAACCGCTGGTCGGATCTTATTCAATCAACAAATAGAAGAAGCGATACAAAGTACTTTGGAAGCTTCTCAATATCAGAATCAATCATTATTAACTATAACAATATAAAGAATCTTTTCAAGTCATTCTATTCCTATAAAATGAAAGAAAAGAAATTGAAGAAGTTTTTGAAATAGGTCAAAAATGGCTTAAATTAATGGGTCAATTTTGTTCACAAAAAGTTTGAGGGTTATATCATGGCAGATCAAGCTAAGTTACTTTTCTACAATAAGATGATGGATAGAACTGCCATAAAACACCTTATTCGCAGATTAATATCTCACTTTGGGATTACATTTACAGCAAACATATTAGATCAAATGAAAACTTTAGGTTTTCATCAAGCTACGAATGCATCTATTTCATTAGGTATTGATGATCTTTTGACATCGCCATTGAAGTCATGGCTCGTTCAAGATGCAGAAAACCAGAATTATAGCTCGGAGCAACATAATCGTTATGGAAGTCTAAATTCTGTAGAAAAATTACGTCAATTGATTGAGACATGGTATGCTACAAGTGAGTATTTGAAAAAGGAAATGAATCCTAATTTTAGGATGACTGATCCCTTAAATCCAGTACATATGATGTCTTTTTCAGGATCTCGTGGAAGTATATCTCAAGTTCATCAGTTAGTAGGTATGAGGGGATTAATGTCAGATCCTCAAGGACAGATTATTGATTTACCTATTCAAAATAATTTTCGTGAAGGATTATCTCTAACAGAATATATTATCTCTTGTTATGGTGCCCGCAAAGGAGTTGTTGATACTGCAGTACGAACCTCAGATGCTGGATACCTTACACGTAGACTTGTCGAAGTAGTGCAACACATTGTTGTACGAAAAAAAGATTGCGGGACTTTAAGAGGTATTCTTCTGAATTCCAATCAAGATGGAGGAAAGTCAATATTTTCGCAACGATTAATCGGTCGTGTCCTCGCAGAGAATGTATATTTAAATATGAGATGTATTGCTACGCGTAATCAAGATATTAGTAATGAACTTGCTAGGAAATTAGTAATAAGTCAGGTCCGACAAATCTATATACGATCTCCTTTGACTTGCAAAAGTATGTTTTGCATTTGTCAATTGTGTTATGGTTGGAATTTCACGTATAACAATTTGGTAGAGTTAGGAGAAGCTGTAGGTATTATTGCAGGTCAATCAATAGGCGAGCCGGGAACCCAATTAACTTTACGGACTTTTCATACCGGTGGAGTTTTCACAGGTGATATTGCAGAACATATACGAGCTCCATTCAATGGAATAATAAAGTTCAATGAAAACTTAGTCTATGCCACACGTACACGACATGGGCATCCTGCTTGGCTATGTCAAGACAATCTACCTGTGTCTATTGAGAGTAAGAAAAAAATACATAATTTTATTGTTCCAGCACAAAGTCTTCTTCTGGTTCAAACTAATCAATATGTTGGATCAAAACAAGTTATTGGAGAAATACGGAACACAACATCTCCTTTGAAAGAGATAGTTAAGAAACCTATTTATTCAAATTCAGATGGGGAGGTACATTGGAATACAACTGTACGTCATTTATCTGAACATATTTATAATAATATTCATCGTATAATTAAATCGGGTCATATATGGATATCATCGGGAAAACTTCATAATCTGAGTAAAACATCTTTATTTTTTTATCAGAATCAGGATAAAATTCATTTTCAATCTCCTTTTCTTACAAACTATAAAGCACTTCCTAATTTTTTAGGAAAGAATAAGACAGATCCTGATTTTCCAGATCCCAATATTTTCAAGAAAGAAAGTCAAACTTATAACTTCGAATTTAGTTTCTCCAAAATCACCCCAAATTCGTCTAATTCGACTATTATTTTTTTCAATATTGAATTGAAAAGAAACAGAAAAAAAAACAAGATTATTCTTTTTTTGGAACAAGAAAAAATCCAATATGTAAGCAGAATTTCTAGTAGTTTCGTTCTTGACATACCTAACAATGGAATCTTGAATCAAGGTGATATTTTAGCAATCTCCGAGAATCCTCAATATAAGACTGATATATCAGGAATTATTAAATATGGTACTATAAAAGTTGATTCGGTTGGAAAAAGAGAATATATTGGATATAATGAAAAAACATTTAGATCTAGATATAAGATCCTTAAAAAAGGTAATTTTTTTCTTATTCCCGAAGAGGTATATACCACTTATCAACCTTCTTCACATATTTTCGTATCCAATAATAGTATTATCGAACCAGGTACACAAATCACTTTTAATATCACTAGTCGAGGAGGTGGGTTAGTCCAGATCAAGAAAGTACGAAAGAGTTTTGAAATACGAATATTGCCTGGAACTATTTATTATCCAAAGCGATTACATAAAATATCGAAACAAACTGATGTTTTAATCCCACCAGGTCAAGAAATCTTTGATGAATTGAAATCTGATAATTGGACTTATATTCAATGGATTACACCCCACAGAAAGAAAACATTTCTTCTAGTTAGACCTGTTTTAGAATACATTATATCTAACCATTTATTTATAGAAATTCCTTCTACTTCTATTTCCTCAAAATACAGAGACATAATACAAGTTCAAGCTGCTGAATATATCTTTTATGAAGATGGTGAAGAAGTTCGAATAAAAAATAATACAAGTAGTATTCAATTAGTTCAAACTTGTTTAATAGTAAATTGGAAAGAATCATCTATTGCTAGAGTAGCTTATGTTTCTCCGATTGCGATAAAGTTTAAAAACATTTTAAAGACTTTTCTCCAAATTAGTTTAATTGAATTTCCCGATGCGTATGGTGAAAAAGGAAAAAGTAAAGCATTATTGCAATATCTTTTTAGTACTCAATCTTTTTATGCGAATAATACAACTAATGATTTGTTGAGTCAATTCTCACATAATAATCATCTTGGTGTTATTCGTAGATTTAGTGATCAAAGGACAGATAGATCTTTCATGGTTCTATTGCCATCTGATTTATATCAAAGTTTTTCTTCCCCATCCCATAATAATCGAAATAGGAGTAAGCAATTTTTTGAATTAAAATATAAAATTTCTTTCTGTGAAAAAGCAATCTTTGACTTTAAGCGATCAACTACTTTTTTTTTATCTTTCAATAGGAATAAATTTCTGAATTTGAAAACGAAATTAACAAATTCTTTTTCATCATTTGATCATTATTGTATGATGCAAACGACGGAAAAGTTAGGTTTTCTCGGAACTTCACATAGTATTGCTCATTATTCGTTATATTCTCATTGGATATTTAACAAAAAATCTTTTCTATCCAAAGATTCGGATATTGACCATTCAAAAACTATTTCTCAAGATTCTAATTGGTATATTCTAGATGAAAATAGAATGATATGTGAATTCGATCTAATAGATTCTACTCAAGGTAATTTATCGAGTCCGCCTTATTATTCATCCGTCCCTTGTGACGTAATAATCCCATTTGTTAATCTCGGACAATTCATTTGCGAAGGTATATATTTATACGAAAATAAAACATCTTATCAATCCGGGCAAATTATAGCTATTTATCAAGACTCTGTCATGATTAGGTTGTCTAAGCCTTATTTAGCTACTGAAGGAGCAACTGTCCATAGTAATTATGGAGATATCCTGAAAGAAGGAGATACGCTCCTAATTTTAATATATGAGAGATTAAGATCTGGAGATATTATCCAAGGTCTTCCCAAAGTTGAGCAATTACTAGAAGCTCGTTCAATCAATTCGGTCTCATTAGAAGTAGAAAAAAAATTTCTATTCTGGAATAATACTATGACAAGGTTGATTGGAAACTTCTGGAGTCACTTTCTAGGTGTTAAAACAAGTATAGAGCAATGTCAAATGTTTTTGGTTAATAGGGTTCAAAAAGTTTATCGATCCCAAGGGGTACAAATATCTGATAAACATATCGAGATTATTGTACGACAAATGACATCTAAAGTATTAATTTTGGAAGATGGAATGGCTAATGTTTTTTTACCCGGAGAACTTATTGAATTATCACGAGCACAGAGAATGAATCGTGCGTTGAAGGAATCGATTTCTTATAAACCTATCGTATTGGGAATGACAAAAGCATCTCTTAATACTACCAGTTTTATATCAGAAGCAAGTTTTCAAGAGACTACCCGAGTATTATCTAGAGCTGCTTTGCAAGGTCGAATTGATTGGTTAAAAGGCTTGAAAGAAAATGTTGTTCTTGGCAGTGTAGTTCCTACAGGAACTGGAAGTCGAGAAGTTATTTGTCAAATAAATGTAGAAAAACGAAAAGAGCTTAGTTTGATAGAACCAAAAAATAATAAAATTTTCATCCGTAAAATAAGAGATATTTTCTTCTATCACGAAGAAGTATCTATTTTTAAAAATTCTAAATATATTCATGCGGAACTGAAAAAACCAGTTTTAAAGAAGATAGATAGTTAGTCTATCTTTAATTATATGGTCAAGTAAATAAAGAAATTGAATTTTATTCATGATCGAAAGATCTCATCAAAGTTTTATTTTACAAGATCTTATTAGAATAATATTTTTTATAATTTTTTGATATTCCCGAGACAAAAAAATGCAACAAAAGAATTGGAATATTAATTTAGAAGAGATGATGGAAGCAGGAATTCATTTTGGTCATCGGACTCAGAAGTGGAATCCTAAAATGTCGCCTTATATATTTACGGAAAGAAAAGGTGTTCATATTCTGAATCTGACTCAAACTGCTCGCTTTTTATCTGAAGCTTGCGATTTAGTATTTGATGCAGCAAATGAGGGAAAACAATTTCTAGTAGTAGGTACAAAATACCAAGTATCTGATTTAGTAGCATCAGCCGCAATAAAAGCTCGATGTCATTATGTAAACCAAAAATGGCTTGGTGGTATGTTAACAAATTGGTCTACCATAGAAACACGTCTCCAAAGATTTCAAGATTTGGAGAATAAAGCAAATACAGGAGGATTTAATCGACTTCCAAAAAGAGAGGCAGCAATATTGAAGAGACAGTTATCTCAATTGCAAAAATATCTTGGTGGGATTAAATATATGATAGATCTACCTGATATTGTAATAATTGCCGATCAACATAAAGAATCTACAGCTATTAAAGAATGTATCAATTTAGGTATTCCCACAATCTGTGTTGTTGATACGGATTGTGATCCAGATCTTACAGATATTCCGATTCCAGCTAATGATGATGCACGATCTTCAATAAGATGGATCTTAAACAAATTAACATTTGCAATTCGTGAAGGTCAATCTACCTACATGCTCTCAAAAGATTCTTAAGTTATTTATTACTCCGGAACCTAAAAATATATTTATTTATTGAAATAACAAAAATTTTTGATTTTTCGAGATATAGTATATAATCTTATTGCAAAAACGATTCTCTCTGTCTCTAGAATCTTCATTATTTATAGATTGAAAGAATGTATTATTCGTTCAGAATTATTTTCTTCCAAGTCAATCTCTAAGAGGTAGGTAATATGGATATTGAACAACCTTCTATTAATGTAATAAACGCTTTATATCAAGTAGCAGGTGTTGAAGTAGGTCAACACTTCTATTTGCAAATAGGCAATTTTCAAGTTCATGCGCAAGTTCTTATAACGTCCTGGGTCGTAATTGCTATATTATTAGGTCTCTCGATCGTAGCTACTCGAGATTTACAAACCATTCCAACAGGTAGTCAAAATCTTATTGAATATATTCTTGAATTTATTCGAGATTTGACCCGGACTCAAATAGGGGAAGAGGAATATCGTCCATGGGTTCCTTTTATCGGAACAATGTTTCTGTTTATTTTTGTTTCCAACTGGTCAGGTGCTCTTTTTCCCTGGCGAATTATTCAATTACCTCACGGAGAATTAGCTGCACCTACAAATGATATTAATACTACCGTTGCATTAGCTTTGCTTACATCAGTAGCATATTTTTATGCGGGTTTGCATAAGAGAGGTCTAAGTTATTTTGGCAAGTATATCCAACCAACTCCGGTCCTTTTACCAATCAATATTTTGGAAGATTTTACCAAACCCTTATCACTTAGTTTTCGACTTTTCGGAAACATATTAGCTGATGAATTGGTAGTAGCTGTTTTAATTTCTTTAGTGCCTTTAGTAGTTCCTATACCAATGATGTTCTTGGGATTATTCACAAGTGCTATTCAAGCTCTTATTTTTGCAACTCTAGCTGCGGCTTATATAGGGGAATCTATGGAAGGCCATCATTAACCAAATCTATTTCTTGATGATAGACTAGTATTCAAATTTATTGTATCTAAGATCTACTATTTTTTAGATAAATTGATTTATTGAAGTAATGAGAACTTCTTTTAATGTATAATAGAATGATACTTTTTATTCCCTAGATAAAAATAGGAATGAATACTAGGAATATATGTTTCTATTTCTTCTATCTTCCCAAAATAAGAGATGTAAATTCTTAGTAGTCATGTAGGAGAAAAAATATATACATAAGACGAATAAACACGTTTTCAATTAAAATTGAATTGATTAGAATTAATCCGCAAGATGTTCTAGAATAGAATCTTTCTATTTCTTTCTTTTTTCTACTTGGAGAAGATAGAAAGAATGTCTACTAAAAAAAAAAGTATCTCAGAATAATCTTTTGAAGAGTCAAATGGATGGAATCGATCTTTTTTAATCCAACATCCCATCTTGATTTAATCCATATTCTTTTTAACCCAATCAATAGAATCTGATTAAAACTAAGTTTATGAAAAGAAAAATATTCATTCAATAAGTGATATTATCACTTTACTAAGACATATTCGATTCATTAATTGCTTTAATCAGATCATCTCGATATCTTAGTAAGTAAGTAATATATAAAAAATTCTTGTGATATAACTATTTAATTCTTTAATAGAAGGAGATTACTATGAACCCCCTGATTTCTGCGGCTTCGGTTATTGCCGCTGGATTAGCTGTAGGTCTTGCTTCCATCGGACCTGGTGTTGGTCAAGGTACCGCAGCAGGTCAAGCTGTAGAAGGTATTGCGAGACAGCCAGAAGCAGAAGGTAAAATTCGAGGTACATTATTGTTAAGCTTAGCATTTATGGAAGCTTTAACTATTTATGGGTTAGTTGTAGCTTCAGCACTTTTATTTGCAAATCCTTTTGTTTAATTCGAAGCATATTTTCAATTTTATATACTTGAAAAACCCTCCTCTAATAATTCCATCGGGTTATTCTTTTTAGGGGAGGGAATAAATCTAATAAGAAAAATGGGGTAATACTGGATTTCTTCCTTCTATCTAGTTAAAAAAAAAAAACTATTATTGAGTTTTGTAAAAGGTAGTGTAACAAGCAAATCATATATTTAATCCTATTTTGAAAAGAGTCATATTTGGGATTAAGAGGGTCGGTCTCTTTATCTAAATCTATGATTTTAAATAAGGTTTAGGAAAAAAAGACTATTTAAGACGTATATAGCCTTTGATGGGATATTTTATAGTACATAGGATATTAAAAAAAGGATTTATTTGAATATGATTTATTGGACCCCTGCTGGAGGTTTCGGTTTAAATACCAATATCTTGGAAATCAATATAATAAACTTAGCTGTGGTGTTAGGTGTATTAATCTATGTCGGAAAGGGAGTGTGTGCGGGTCGTATATTCGAATAATACGATTGGATTTTTCCAATCGCATCTCACATAAATTGAAGTGCAAATTCCCAACGAATGACTTATTTAAATATATAAGAACTGGAGCATTTCGTAACGTCAGGAGAAACTTTTTTTTTCTCTAACTCGAATGGGAATATTATTAATATGGTTAAAGCTAAACTGCTTGAAGTCTAAGCAATGATCGGGGTTTTCTTTCCCTTACTGTGTAGTATGAATACAGAATTGGAGAATTATTTGATATATAACACTCATATCAAAGATGTTTTAATTATTTCGCAAATAATAATTATTATCTCCTCAAACTAACCGAAATCGGTTTACGATGCTGAATTGACAACCTATATAAACTAAAGATTATTCGAAAATAACAACTTTGCTGACAATGAAGAAGTAGTTTTGTCAGAAGAACCCTCGAGAATCTTCAGATTCTATTAATTTCATTACAATTCAAAGTGAAATAGAGGATATGAAGAAAGAGGGCAAGTTCGTGGAAACAATAGGTTTTTCTATCTCATTGGGAAACACGAACAGGAAAGCCGAATGAATTGAAAGATTCATGTTCGGTTTGGGAAGGGATTATTAATCTGTGAAAATAAGCGATCTATAATCTACTTTCATTAAACAATTTATTAGAGAATCGTAAGCAAACAATCTTAAATACCATTCGTGATGCGGAAGAACGATATGAAGAAGCTACTGAAAAGCTTAATCAAGCTCGGACTCGTTTGCAACAAGCAAAAGTGAAAGCAGATGAAATTCGTGTAAATGGACTGACACAAATGGAAAGAGAGAAACAAGATTTGATAAATGCTGCGGATGAAGATTCAAGAAGATTGGAAGATTCTAAAAATTCCACTATTCGTTTTGAAGAACAACGGGCAATAGAACAAGTTCGACAACAGGTCTCTCGGCTTGCTTTAGAAAGAGCTCTAGAGAGTCTAAACACTCGTTTGAATAATGAATTGCACTCACGCATGATTGATTATCATATTGGCCTGCTTAGGGCCATGGAAAGCACAACTGATCGTTTTTTATAGGTCTTATTTTTCAAAAGATAATTGATAGATACTAATGGTAAACACAAATATTCGACCTGACGAGATTAGCAGTAGTATCCGTAAAGAAATTGAAGGATATACTCAAGAAGTAAAAGTGGTTAATGTTGGTACTGTTCTTCAAGTAGGAGATGGTATTGCCCGTATCTATGGTCTTGATAAAGTAATGGCAGGTGAATTAGTAGAATTTGAAGATAGTACAGTAGGTATTGCTCTGAATTTAGAGTCAGATAATGTGGGAGCTGTATTAATGGGGGATGGTTTAACCATACAGGAAGGGAGTTCTGTTAAAGCAACAGGTAAAATTGCTCAAATACCAGTCAGTGATGCTTATTTAGGTCGTGTCGTAAATGCTCTAGCCCAACCTATTGATGGCAAAGGGCAAATTCCAGCTTCTGAGTCTAGACTCATTGAATCTCCTGCTCCAGGTATTATTTCGAGGCGTTCCGTCTATGAACCCATGCAAACAGGACTTATTGCTATTGATTCTATGATACCTATAGGTCGTGGTCAACGCGAGTTAATTATTGGAGACAGACAAACAGGTAAAACAGCAGTAGCTACGGATACTATTTTGAATCAGAAAGGTCAAAATGTTATATGCGTCTATGTAGCTATCGGTCAAAAAGCTTCTTCTGTTGCTCAAGTAGTAAATACCTTTGAAGAGCGCGGTGCAATGGAATATACAATTGTGGTAGCAGAAGCTGCAAATTCTCCCGCTACTTTGCAATATCTTGCTCCTTATACCGGGGCAGCTTTAGCGGAGTACTTCATGTATCGTAAAAAGCATACTTTGATCATTTATGATGATCTTTCCAAACAAGCACAAGCTTATCGACAAATGTCTCTTCTATTACGGAGGCCACCCGGGCGAGAAGCTTATCCAGGAGATGTCTTTTATTTGCATTCCCGTCTTTTGGAAAGAGCAGCTAAATTAAGTTCCCAATTGGGCGAAGGAAGTATGACTGCTTCACCTATTGTTGAAACTCAAGCTGGAGATGTTTCAGCGTATATTCCTACCAATGTAATTTCTATTACTGATGGACAAATATTTCTATCAGCTGATTTATTTAATGCTGGAATTCGACCCGCAATTAACGTTGGGATTTCCGTATCTAGGGTGGGTTCAGCCGCTCAGATTAAAGCGATGAAACAAGTAGCTGGTAAATTGAAATTAGAATTAGCTCAATTTGCAGAATTAGAAGCTTTTGCACAATTTGCTTCCGACCTTGATAAAGCCACTCAAAATCAATTGGCAAGAGGTCAGCGTTTACGTGAATTGCTTAAACAATCTCAATCAGCTCCATTGGCTGTGGAAGAACAAGTAGCTACTATCTATACCGGAGTAAATGGATTTTTGGATAAATCAAAGATTGAGCAAGTAAAAAGATTTTTAGTTCAATTACGTGAATACGTAACAACAAATAAACCTCAATTTGGTGAAATTATACGTTCTACTAAGATGTTTACAGAACAAGCAGAAAATATTCTTAAAGAGGCTATTGAAGACTATATCGAACTATTTTTACTTCAAGAAAAATAAGAAATAGCTTATTATTAAATGGAAATAATCAAAAATAGATTGAAATACATTGTTAATTAGAATATATCAATTTTTGATTAATATTCTTACGTCCAACAGGATTTGAACCTATACCAAAGGTTTAGAAGACCTATGTCCTATCCATTAGACGATGGACGCTTTTATCTGTTCAGTAGAATATGAAGGATATAAGGATATATCGTAAACAAATAGTAGTGTTTGTTTACGATATATCTATAGAATCAGGGAGAAAATGGGAAACTGATAAAATGGTATCTTGAATTGACAAATTATTTTGTCTTTCTCTGTTTATTTTTTGCTCTTAAAGATTAAGAGAACTTTATGTTGATTTATTAAAGAATATAAGCGGGTAGCGGGAATCGAACCCGCATCACTAGCTTGGAAGGCTAAGGGTTATAGTCGATAATAATTACATTATCTCTAATTCAGAACCGAACATGAAAATCTCTTTTCATTCGGCTCCTTTACGAAAAAAATTCTCTTTCTCTATGTTATGTGATTTGTTTTTTCGAAAGAATTGTATCCGTAACATCTATGTCAGTCGATTTCTATCTCAAAAATTTTTGGATATGTACTTTCTAGATGATCCTTGTAGAAAGAGGAAATAATCCTTACAATTCAGTTTTTTTCATACTTGATGTTGATCGGAAAAGAGAAGACTCTTTCTAGTTACTTCGTTCTTTATTTCTATCGAATCAAATCGTTAGGAGAATATTATTCACCGAGCTAATCATGAAATACTAATAATCTTAGTAAACTAAGATTATTTTTCTTATAGCTATTCAGCTCCAATCTACAAAAAGATTGAAGATTTAGTTACGGTAAAAGAAATATATTAGGTGGCTATCCCTGGATTAGTATCGAATAATCAATTTGAAAATAGTTTTGATTTTGAGAGCATTCCGCTTTGTCATTTGAAGTACCCAAACAATGAAATTGCTTCAAGTAATAATAACAGGAATGATGCTATTTCCTATAGTATATATAGGAAAGTATTTAACTTATAGAAATAAAGTTTTCAATTGAAAAGAGATTCGAATTGAAAGATCCCTCAACTATTTCAGTTGCAAATGGAACGAATCACACTTTTACCACTAAACTATACCCGCTATATTAATAGCGTATCACATACTATATGTATTTGTCCATACAAATACGGGAAAAGAGATTAGACCTCCATCCCCGGAGATCAAATGGCTAGCAAAGAATTATTTTAGTTCCGGAGATGGTTTAGTAAGATCACAAATTTCCTTTTCGAACTGCCAACAAAGCAATTACTAATGGTCCTGATACGACTATTAAAGCCAAAACAGTAAGTTGTGCAACAATTTCTAGATTCATTAGAAAATCACCTTTTTATTATCTTCAAATTGTTCTACGAGAATAGTGAATGTCGTAGAATTAGAAAGAAAAATCCCTTTTCGTTTTATTTATGGAATAAAAACAATATTTTTTCAGATAGTCTGAAAGATATTTATTACATCAGTAATATCTATGGCCATAATAATCTGAGATCGGTACAATAAAATAGAGCTTATTAATTGGAATGAGAATCAAATGGCTTAATTCTTCAATCAGATTGGACTAATTATAGTGATCCATATCAATAGAATTGGGGGGAATAAAAGGATGACATCAATTTCAGACAGTCAAATTATCTTAGCCCTTATAAGTGCTTGCATAACAAGTATATTAGCTGTAAGGTTGGGTTCCGAATTATATAGATAATTAGCTCAATGATTTATCTATTAAGATACAGCCTGGCCAGTCTGTGGCTAGGCTGAAATAGATCTATCTTCAGAAACAAAAAGAAGAATTGTAAATAATAAAAAAATTACAAAGAATAAGAAATCAATTTTTTAATATGTTATGTTGTTGTATCTTTCTCCTCCTCGAGATAACCTATATATGATGCAAATTTTCGGATAGTATCAATTTCGTACAGTATGGACTTTTACTTCATTTTCATGATAAAGTCTTCATCAAATAATTTTTATCTCTTTTTTTTTGGAGAGATGGCCGAGAGGATTAAAGCGTCGGATTGCTAATCCGTTGTACAAATTATATGTACCGAGGGTTCGAATCCCTCTCTCTCCTTTCACTGTAGTAATAATTACTTATTGAATTCAATTTGAATTTTTATTGAAACAAGTTATTCTTTACGTCCGGGATTACGTCCGGGATCGTTTGATAGAAATCCGAACAAGAAAAGAGAAACGAAGAAAATAACTACTGTATAAACAAATAGCTTAAGAGTAAGCATGATCTAATCTCCAGGATCATTACTAAAAGTAGAATAGATTCTAAATATTTATACCATATATTCTTTTTACTTCGAAAGTAAAAAGGAAAAGAATTGTGATAAAATTCTGGTAAAAAAGATAAAAAATAAAATTCGACTTTTTTTTTTATAGAGTAAATCTCATAAAGTATTAAGTTTTTTCATCTTTAGAAACTTTTGTTTCCAGATGAAGTCGAATGGAGAAAGAGGGATTCGAACCCCCGTTAACCGGAGCTAAAACGATTTTCGAGATCGTCACAATAGACCACTCTGCCATTTCTCCTGAGAATTCGAGAAAGAAAATAAAATAGTTGTTTTGGTATCATAAGAAGAAAAGAGAAACTTCCTAAAAAGCATACCAAGAAAACAATCATTAGAATATTGTTTTTTTTTGCTGAAATAGTGATTACTCCAGCTCAGGTTAATGTATTTACCCATGCACAGAATTTCTCTTGAATTAATCTTTTCAATTGTTCAAATTCCCAGGGCGGACGTGAAAGAGAATCCGCCCTATAACATGGAAGAATAAATAAAACAAGATATTTGATACAAAAATAAATACTCTAGTTACCATTAACTTATGGTAAAGAGTTTTAATAATTGTATATTACCCCATCTATTTGCAACAATAACAAGTTACAAGAATAACGAAAGGAAAAAATTTAGGAAAAGATAAGAAAAATTATTATCTAAAACTTACAGCTGCTTGCCATACGAAAGCTAAAAGAAAGAAAAACAAAGGTATAACTGGCATTACATCTACGATTGGGTCGAAAATAGCATAAGCTTCAGGTAATTTGGCAAAAAAAGTATCAGTTAACTGAGAATTATTCTCTAGATAGATGTTAAACAGAACTAGCATTTTTATTCTCCAATAACGAAAGATTCTCTTTCAATACGACAATTATGGATCTATTAATTAATCCTTCCGATACCTATAATAGGAGGGATTTTATTTCGAACGAGATAATAGATTCTTACAATATTTTACTAAATTCGATAGATAAATAGCTAATAAATGTACCTGTTCACTCGTTTGTTTATTTTGTAAATCACCATTGTTTCTGGTCTTCCAAAAACTAGTCTCTATTTTTAGAATCCAAAATTGATAGACCTAGAAAGTAGTTGACATATATTTTAATATAAAACATATTACTAATGTTAGTTGTTTTTGGGGCGTGGCCAAGTGGTAAGGCAGCGGGTTTTGGTCCTGTTATTCGGAGGTTCGAATCCTTCCGTCCCAGATCATTAGATAGAAATCTTTCTGATTTACTCTTCTATTTTTCCAATCGGAAATGAAAATAGGATAAAAAGAATATCTCTCTTTTCATTCGCTGTTGATAGATACTAAAATCTATAGTATGATACTAAGCTAAATATGGCAAGAGATATAGTTTTATGATTGAAATAAGAAGGAAAATATTACTACTAATAATAATCTATGAAATTAGCTTATTGGATGTATGCTGGTCCCGCCCATATTGGTACTTCACGCGTAGCTAGTTCGTTCAAGAATGTCCATGCTATAATGCACGCTCCTTTGGGAGATGATTATTTCAATGTAATGCGTTCCATGTTAGAAAGAGAACGAGATTTTACTCCAGTAACCGCTAGTATAGTAGATCGTCATGTATTAGCACGTGGCTCACAAGAAAAAGTTATTGACAATATTACTCGAAAAGATAAAGAACAACGTCCTGATTTAATTGTATTGACACCTACATGTACTTCCAGTATATTGCAGGAAGATTTACAAAATTTTGTTGCTCGAGCATCTATCTCTTCCGATTCTGAGGTAATTCTTGCAGATGTTAATCATTATCGGGTCAATGAACTTCAAGCAGCGGATAGAACTTTGGAACAAATAGTCCGATATTTTTTGAACAAAGCTCGTAGACAAGGAATCTTGAATCGATCCATAACAGATACACCTTCTGCAAATATAATTGGTATTTTTACATCGGGATTTCATAATCAACACGATTGTCGTGAATTAAAACGTTTATTACAAGATTTAGGAATTAAGATTAACCAAGTAATTCCTGAAGGAGGATCTGTTGAACATCTTCAAGATCTACCCAAAGCTTGGTTTAATATAGTTCCATATCGAGAAGTAGGTTTAATGACAGCGAAATATTTAGAGAGGGAGTTTGGAATGCCCTATATATCTACAACTCCTATGGGGATTGTAGATACGGCTGAATTTATTAGACAGATGGAGAGATATGTTAATTCCTTCTTATCAAAGGAAAAAGTCAATTATGAGTCATATATTAATTATCAAACTCAATTTGTTTCTCAAGCTGCTTGGTTTTCAAGATCTATCGATTGTCAAAATTTGACGGGAAAAAAAGTTGTAGTCTTTGGTGATGCAACTCATGCAGCTTCCATTACTAAAATACTTGTTCGAGAAATGGGTATTCATGTTGGTTGTGCAGGTACGTACTGTAAACATGATGCGGAATGGTTTCATGAACAAGTTCAAGGTTTTTGTGATGAAGTATTAATCACGGAAGATCATACTGAAGTTGCTGATACGATAGCTCGTATAGAACCGTCTGCTATATTCGGGACGCAAATGGAACGTCATATTGGTAAACGTCTTGAGATTCCCTGTGGAGTAATTTCTTCACCAGTTCATATTCAAAATTTCCCTTTGGGATATCGACCGTTCTTAGGTTATGAAGGAACTAATCAAATAGCTGATTTGGTTTATAATTCGTTTACTCTAGGTATGGAAGATCATCTTCTAGATATATTTGGTGGTCATGATACTAAAGAAGTTATTACTAAGTCATTATCCACAGAAACGGATCTTACTTGGAATCCCGAAAGTCAGCGGGAATTAAATAAGATTCCTGGTTTTGTTAGGGGAAAAATTAAGAGAAATACTGAAAAATTTGCAAGACAAGAAGGTATTACAACTATTACGGTTGATGTAATGTATGCAGCCAAAGAAGCTTTGAGTACTTGATAGAATCTAAAATGTTTAGGTGTTATAATATTGAATTTGCAATATAGAATCTATTGATATGGAGTGAATAAAAGAAATTTTTATTGAAATAACTTGCTTGAGTAATAAATATAACCAATAAATGAATCATTTAAATACTTAGATGTTATGGTAAAACTTCGTTTAAAACGCTATGGTAGAAAGCAACGTGTGACTTGAAATTATTATTGTTTTTGTGGAATATAATATCCACCTTTTCATATCCGGATGAAAATGTTCCTGTTTCAACTTTTGTTCATACATTTTAACCAATGAAACTTGAAGAAAAATCTCGAATTGATAAAGAAATATATCTTTCCGATTTGGAAGTAAGATCTATGGTTAGTTCGAAGCAAAAAGAGCTAGTTTAACTTTGTTAGTCTACATCTCCTAAAATTCGATCTAAAGTCTTATGAAACTTTTAATAGTTCATTAATAGTAATTAAATAAGATCGTTGTAGGATAGGATAGAAAGATTAAATAATCTAATATCATATTTCGAGATGATGGATTAATCAGTCTGGTATTCAAAGAATATAAGACAGAGATGAATTTTAGAACTTGCTACTGGGTGATTCGAAATGATTATTGTTGCTCTCATTTCTTTGGATTAAACCCCACGGAGTAAAAATTGAACCTAATGATATTAGAAACAATCCTTTTTTAACAAGAGAATCCTGAATAATAGGTTGGAATGAAATAAATAAGACCTTTTTGAAGGTAAAAGACGACTCACGAAGTAAATGAAAATAAACTAATTCCTTAAGACATACATGAGTTGTGAGTGCATTCTCTGTATCAACAATACCGATGCGAAAAGAAAAAGAAAGAAATACAAACAAAATTTTTTTCATTGATACTGTTTCTATCTAATGGAGATTGAAATTTAAGCCGTATGAAGCAAAAATTTCATGTACGGTTTTATGGGAGGGAATGCTTCCGTCTACCTATCCTACTAAGCTACCTATCGAATAATTGCAATTGATGTTCAGTCCCGAAGAGAAGGAAGAGCTATTCAAGAAGTTGGTTTTTACAATCCACGGACAGGTCAAACTCAATTAAAGGTTTCTGTTATTGTTTCTTTTCCCCAGAAAGGAGCTCAAACTACCGCCACTGTTTATAATATTTTGAAAAAAGCAAGAGTATTTGAACAATTTGGGATTAATTCTTAGGAGAATTCAATGAATTCAGTTTATTTTGTTTTGCAAATGTGTTTTTACTATCCGTTCTTTTTTTTCCTACTTTATATTTATGGAGTATTTTTTGTCCCCATAAAAAATATTATCTCTAATAATAAATATTTATTATCCTTTTTATCTTTTATAAGAAGAATAGATAGTCGCTCTTTCATTGGGTGAACATTACTCGAAGTTTGATTCAATGATAGTTATAAAAAAAAAACTGAATTGCAACTAAAAGAATAAGCTCTCCAATTGATTGATTTGGAGAGCTTATTGAAAAATCATCTTCTAGATAGAAGAAAGATCATTTTTTATTACTTCTTCCTCAATGGATTAAATATATCAATATTTTAGTTCTAAAAATTGAGAATTGTTATTAGTATTTGACATTGACAATACCGTTTTTCTATTCTAAAATAATAGAAAAAAATAGATAGATATATCTATCTATTTTTTTTTTTACCTCGGTCACCTCTTAAATGGGTTGCTAACTCAATGGTAGAGTACTCGGCTTTTAAGTGCGACTATGAGATTTCACACATTCTGATGAAGTAATATTTCATTAATATTGTTGGTTATATTTCGGGACTACGACTAATCTCTAAAAGAAAAAAATTTGAGAGAGAAGACAGCATGTCGTTCTAATTGTTATAGAATCTTCTTGATATTGAGACTAATTAATAATACATTAATATGTACTTGACAAAAAAAGGGAAAAAATACTTTAGAGATACTATTTTTTATTGAGATGAAATAACTCTAATAGATGGAGTAAAAACATCTTTATGGAATGAAGATTCTGTGTAAGTCGAAAGAGTTAATGGATAAAGCTGATGGCTTGAATCGGAGGTAAAACCGGAAGAACGAGCTTCTGCTCAGAGATTTTGTCTCGAGTTCTTTTTCTACTGATTAGTAGTTAAAACTGAATCAGTAACTAATCGAAAAGAGGTTTGTCGGTCCCTAAATCTATAGGACGATACTATCGTAGATGGATCCTAAATACTCGGCAGAAATGTGTGAAATAACCAGTTTGCTAACTAAATAAGAGTCTTCTCTTAAAAGTTAGGAGAGCGATCAATCTCAGAATAATTAATTCAAATTATGATGATAATGATGTTTTGTATCTAAAGTCTCTTTTGATTTTGTACGATAGAGATAAAAAATCATCAAATTGATTAATTAGTTGAATGGATTGCACTATGTAATATCTCGAATTATTTCTATGAAAAACAGAGATAGGATCTTAGTCAAGATTGAAAAATTACGAGAAAGAAGAGATATTTCATGTCAACAACGTTTCTTATATACTCTTCTCTTTCAAGAGGATATTTATGCAATTGCTTATACTCGTTCTTCGAAGAAATTAAAAATGAGTTTGATAGAGAATCCAGTCTTATACGGAAAATATAATCTAATTACGATAAAACGATTGATTACTCAATTACGTCAACAAAATTTTCTAAAGATATTTTTTCAAGATTGTTATCGGAATCAATTAGATAATTCTAAAAGTCATTCCTATACTAAGTTATTAGTAGAGGGACTAATATTGATATTAGAAGTTTCTTCTCCAATACAAATTCAATCAGCAAGAAATGAATGGAAAAGTCTTCAATCTATTCATTCGGTTTTTCTTTTCATGGAAAACAAATTCTTACATTCTAATTCCATTTTGGATATAAAGATACCTCAATGTCTTCATCCAGAAATTCTTGTTCGAATTTTTCGTCGACAAATTCAAGATACTCCTTTTTTGCATTTATCAAGATTGATTCTTCATGAATATCAGGATCCTATTACCTCAGATACGTCTCTTATATCTTTTTCTTCCAGAGAACAAACTAGTTTCTTGATTTTTCTATGGAATTATTATGTATATGAGTTCGAGTATCGAGTAGTCTCTTCATGGAAACGATTTTCACAGTTACAATCAAAAATTTCGCCGGATCGAATTCATTTTGATCGGAAGATGAAACATCTTATAAGGTCTTATTGGAAAACTCCTTCAAAGATATCTTCCTTCAGGAAGAATCCCTGTATTCATTACGTGAGATATAAAAATCATTCTGTTTTAGCTTTTCAGGGGACTTATGATTTGGCAAGAAGATGGAGAACTTATCTTTTTAATCTTTGGCAGTATTATTTTCATTGGTGGATTCAACCTCATCGAATCTTTAGTAAAAAATTTTCTAGGAATAGTGTCTCTTTCTTAGGTTATATTCTAGGGATTCGAACAAAAATTAACAAGGTTCAAGTCGAGATGGAAAATAAATTGTCTATTACCTACCTTGTTGCCAAAGAATTATGTCCCATCATACCAATTGGATCATTAGTGAATTCCTTAGCAAAGGAGGGTTTTTGTAACAACTTGGGACGTCCTGTTAGCAAATTATCCTGGACTACTTTAACAGATGATGATATATTGAAAAATTTTGATCAGATTTGTAGGGGCGTATATTATTACTACGGTGGATCAACAAATAAACATGAATTATTCAGATTAAGATATATATTTAGATTCTCTTGTGCCAAAACGTTGGCTTGTAAACATAAGAGCACAACACGTATAATTTGGAATAGATTTGGTCTAAATTTCTTTCTTGGATTTCTTTTGAAAAAACCTGATTTAGTTAATTCGTCTGTTTCAATATATTACTCGCATAAGAGAAGATTTTGGTATCTAGACATCATTCATATCAATCCATTAATTATTTCGCTACGAGAGAAATATAATTAATATTTCTCTAGCTTTAATTTTCTAAGAAGATAGTAATAAAGTAATTTAAGGATAACCTATCAATTTTTTCTTTTCCAATGGATTATCCAATCCTATGTTCAAAGGACTAAGAATCATTATGAGAGAAATACATAGAGAAAGCCGTGTGCTTTGAAAATTGCAAGCACGGTTTGAGAAGAGACTTTTCTGTTTCTAGTAAAACAAAAAAGAATCTACTTTCATCCGACTAGTTCCGGGTTCGAATCCCGGGCAACCCAATCGTGTTTTACATTATCTTTTTATGTGTTTCCGATTCCAAGTGAACTGAAATATGAAGTAGGAATGATTTTGAACTAGTAGATATGTCTATTTCTTTTTTCCCCGGAACAGAAATAAAACATGTTGTTTGAATATTATTTAAGGTTCGTTATGAATACTGTGTCAAATAATAATATGATTCAATCCTTTTAGTATGAAATACTATTTTGAAAGTACTTAAAAATTTTTATCTAATTCTTTTTTCCTTCAATAATGAGAGATTAAGAAAAAGAGAAAAAAAAATAAATATGTTTATCGAAATGATTTTTTTTTTATTTCAAGTTAATTTGATCAAAATAAGTTGACATTTATAGATAAGTTGTGTTATACTATAAAGTAACAAGCTCATTTAGCCATTAGCTTATTTGCTTGGGGAATTATCAATTGCCTCAAAAACCAAATATTACCATGACCGCAAGTTTAGAAAGACGCGAAAGCGCAAGCTTATGGGGTCGCTTCTGCGACTGGATCACCAGTACCGAAAACCGCCTTTACATCGGATGGTTTGGTGTTCTAATGATTCCTACCCTATTAACCGCAACCTCTGTATTCATCATTGCTTTCATCGCAGCTCCTCCTGTAGATATTGATGGTATCCGTGAACCTGTTTCCGGCTCTCTTCTTTACGGAAACAACATTATCTCTGGTGCTATCATCCCCACTTCTGCAGCTATTGGTTTACACTTCTACCCAATCTGGGAAGCAGCTTCTGTTGATGAATGGTTATACAATGGTGGTCCTTACGAACTAATCGTTCTTCACTTTTTACTTGGTGTAGCATGCTACATGGGTCGTGAGTGGGAACTTAGCTTCCGTTTAGGTATGCGCCCTTGGATTGCTGTTGCATATTCAGCTCCTGTTGCCGCTGCTGCTGCTGTTTTCTCGATCTATCCTCTTGGTCAAGGAAGTTTCTCTGACGGTATGCCTCTAGGAATTTCTGGTACCTTCAACTTCATGATCGTTTTCCAAGCTGAGCACAACATCCTTATGCATCCTTTTCACATGTTAGGTGTAGCTGGTGTATTCGGCGGCTCTCTATTCAGTGCTATGCATGGTTCTTTGGTAACTTCTAGTTTAATCCGAGAAACTACTGAGAATGAGTCTGCTAACGCAGGTTACAAATTTGGTCAAGAAGAAGAGACTTACAACATCGTAGCTGCTCACGGTTACTTTGGACGTTTAATCTTCCAATATGCTAGTTTTAACAACTCTCGTTCCCTACACTTTTTCTTAGCTGCTTGGCCTGTAGTAGGTATCTGGTTCACCGCTTTAGGTATCAGCACCATGGCATTTAACTTAAACGGATTCAACTTCAACCAATCTGTAGTTGACAGTCAAGGTCGTGTAATCAACACCTGGGCTGATATTATTAACCGTGCTAACCTAGGTATGGAAGTTATGCATGAACGTAATGCTCACAACTTCCCTCTAGATTTAGCTTCTGTTGAAGCTCCTTCCGTAAATGCATAAAAGATAAAGAAAAAGCTAACACGCTTGAACCATAATTATTTGGTTCATAACACGTGTTACTCATAGTAGAAAATTTTATTCGAACCTTTAGTCAAAAAATCATTGCTATTCGCAATGATTTTTTGACTACGCGAATATTTCAGAATCTAGTTGAAAAACTCGAAAAATTTTTAATTAGGTTCCGAGATAGTCAAAAGAAATTTCAACATTATTAAAGAAAAAAATTACAGTTACTATTTAGTAAAGAATAATCTTTAAAAGATTATTCTATTTCTATCTTCTAATAAGACTAAAACTTTTTTTATGTATTCAAAAAAAAGTTTTTATTAATTGGAAGAAAAAGAATTTGAAGAACTGAAAGATTCTCTTTTGTATCTATTTCCCCATGATTGGGAAAAATGAGGAGGCGGACGTAGCCAAGTGGATCAAGGCAGTGGATTGTGAATCCACCACGCGCGGGTTCAATCCCCGTCGTTCGCCCATAAGAAGAAATAATATAATAATATTATCTGAATATTATAGAGATGGAGATGAATAAGCAAAAAATCTCTATCTATAGATAGAGATTTTGATATAAAATATATTGATATAAACTATATCTTGTGTTATTATAAAAATTATCTATTGAAATAAAATAGATAATTGATATAATATGATTGTATCAATAGTGAAAAAGAAAGAGAGGGAAATGGAACAGAAATTAGTCAGAAACAAATCTAAGATCCTGGATTTGAAAGAAATAAATAATATTCAAAATATTTTGATATTATTAACAAGGTTAAATCTAGTAAGATTTTTACTTGGAATATTTTCCAATCTCGAATATATTGGTAAATTCTTTGATTTTCGTATTTTGAGTTCGCTAATTTTGCGTGATCTACGCAGTTCGAATAATCAAAGAAATAAGCTTTTGCTAAACCTTTTTGTATTACTTGTAATACCAATTTCTTTATATCGTTTTAATACCAAAAATCTGGTTGAAAGAAGATATTTGGATTTAGCAAAAATAGTTAATGGATATGGAAATACTAATAGAGTGAGAGAGAGATTAAAAGAACATTTTGAATCGTCTTATTCTTCTATTTCTTCAAATACTTTTTTCTCCATCAATAAGGAAGCAAATATGTTTCCTACAGGTTTCGAGGAATACTTTTTCAATAGTAGTCTGGTGAAAGAAAAATTAGACGGAATAATACCTGTATCTAATACAATTGATTTTTCAGATCCAGATTGGTGGAAATCGTGGATTATTAGAGATATACTACCTAGTTGGAATGTGTCTCAAACCAAAATTAATGAAGTTCAGATTTTATTGAGTGGAAAGAGCCTAGAAAACTTAAAAAATTTTTTTGAATTCTATATAGATAGAATACTTTGTAAGCCCTATGATTGGAAATATCATTTCGATCTCTATTTTGTATTGAATAAAAATCGAAATAGAAATCAAGATGAAGAAATTGATTGGAAGCAAGTAAGTCGTTTGAACGATCCTTTATTTTATTCCGCAATAGTTGCTTATTGTGATAAGATCTTGTTCGAGGTCGAAAGTCAATTAAATCGGCAGGGATATCAATTATATATAAATCCTGATTCTACTAAGAAATATTTATCCCATATTTATATCTCTTCATTGTCTCCTAGAGAAATAAGAAATTGGATAGATCTTATTCAACCCAAAAGTTGGACCTTTTTCCAAGATTATGCAGAATTTTATATATGGCAATCATATTCTAATAAATTTTCTCCTTGGAACGGAGATCGACACTTATTAGATCGTGCAAAACATATATTAAGAAAAAGATTTGTTGAATCCAACGATTTAGGGAAAGATCAATCCATAACTAAGGTGCAATCTTTATTATCAGATATTCTATATAATTTCTCAGAATATATATTATCGAAAATAGAAAAATTTAATAAATTAGCAGAATTTAAAAGGGGATTTAAAAATGATTCAAATTTGGTTACAGGGGATATCCCCACGATTATTGAAACTTATAAGAGTCATGATATTGAAAAGAATAAGTTGTTAGAAAAAGAAGAGAGATCAATTTTTTCAAAAGAAGATTATCTTACTGTAAATCCTTTTCTAAACAACATTTCATTATTCCGTAAATGGAATTGGAAACAATTCCTAATTTCAAATTATTTACCAACTAATTTCGAAGATATTAGAGAGTTAAATGAAGAATCCCAGTTTTCAGATATCTCATCCATTATTAACGATGAAAAGGAATATTTAGAGAAAGAAATATTTTCAGAATCTAAAGATTCTGTTAAAATAGACTTATTTTCGATTAAAAACCAACTCTTTAATAATACTATTCCAAAGGAAATAAGATATGGTCTTTTGGATATATCGTTTTTATATGAACTAAATGGAAGTTATATTAATAATAAACAATTTTTTGAAAAAGATCGATCATTCAAAATCCAAGAATTTGACGATTCTGGATTGTCCGATATTAATCGAATAGTTGATTTATGGAAACTAAAAAAACACTTCGAGTATTCTTTTTTCAAATCTTCTTTATCACCAAAAGATTGTTTGTCGGAATTAACAAAATATTTCAATAACAAATATTCTTTTTTATTCAAGAATAAAAATCTATTTTTAGATACTTCTTCTCCGATTTACTCAGGAGTGAAATTTTCTAGTAATAAAGATTATGTATCATTCGATTATTCACAATTCAAAAAACCTTTCTTAACAAAGATAGATCAAATAGTCTTAAAAATTACTAATCCGATTCTTCTTCTTACTGAAGGATTGAATAGGGATAGTAATCAACACAAAAGATTTCTTATATCGAGATCTGACTTATCAATCAATCAAATACTTGTAAAGTATTTGAAAGTAATAAATACTGAATATTTCAGTCGAAAAGTTTTAAAAGATCTTATTAAAGAGTATTTTGAGATTGAGGGAGTAGATATTAGAAAAACCAAAGAGCAAATTGTTTCTTTATGGACACTTTCTCAACATCAAATTCGTTCATTTTGGGATGAATTCAAAGAAAAAACTAATTTATCCTTAATATCTTTATTGATTATTATTTATAACCATAATCCATTAATGTCTCTTTCATCACTATATACAATTTATTCATATCAGTATATTCATATACTTTCTAGTGATCATTTTTTCAGAGTTAAAAACAATTTTGAATTTTGGATTAATAATAATAATTTAAATTATTTAACAAAGAATATAATTAATCAAGATTTATTAAATTGGAAAATTAATCTAGAAAAATGGTTTAATAAGTGTATCGTCCAAATTGATCAATATGAAGTTGTTTATCTTTCTCTAAGTTTCTATAAGTGGCGTGATGAAAATAGACAATGGAAATCTCTTTTTTCCTCTATCATCTCTGATGAATGTCCAATAATACTTGTTGATTCAAAAAATTTATTGAAAATTTTATTTTTTTTGAGGAATGGAAAAATTAACAAAAATCACTTTTCCAAATCTTGGTTTTTGACTAAAACGTTTATCAATAGATTCCTCGATTATTCATTTCCATATGTTATTGAACCTTGTCTTTATAACATACAATATATAGATCAATTCTTTTTTTATCGTTTCCCGAAATTACTAAAGATTCCAAGTTATATTGTTTCTATCAAAAATTTTTTTGAAAATGAAACTATTTTTTCAGACAAGTCCAACGTTTCTTTGGATGATGAGAAAATGGTATCACCAACTCGTTTTCAAATCTCGAGAGATAAATATCTTTCCAACTTTTTTTGTAAGGAAGATATTTGTATGGAAGGTTCGAATGATGAGTTAATTCTTGCGAAATCAAGTGATTGGTTGGATGATTTAACGGTAATTAAGGAAATTTCACCAAAAAATTGTTCAGATAAATCAAATACATTAAAGCTTTTAGATTATTTATATAATCCCCGATTAAGTTATAATGAAAGATTATGTCCTTTTTACGAAAATATTCTTATTGAAGGGTACAATAATACATATAAAGATATTCTAAATAATGTACCTATTCATTACAATCATAAGTTATTTTTCTCTAGTCAAATAAAGCCATTCTATGAAGAAAAAGATACCATTTATTTTGTTCAGTCACAAATTTTTAATAAATTATTAGCTAGATCAAAGAAATTTAATGGTCAAACTCTTGGTTATATTGATAATCTGTATAAACTATTAATGGCATTGATGCGATCTAGTCCTTTTTCTCACGGAAATAAAAATTATTACTTTTTCGAAAAAGGTTTTCGAAATAGCTTACAAATAGTCAATTTTGACATAGAGCCACTTTTTTCTCAGGTGGATCGAAGTATCAGTTCGAAGTCACAGGATTTTACTGAGGACCAACTTTATTCGACAGATGAAGCATTTTCTGATTCTCGTAGTTATTTGGAAAATCATAAGATGCTTTATTGGTTGAGAAAATATTTATTATATAAATATTTAATACCGAAATCTTTTCAAGAAATAATTGCTAATAATTTTTTGAAAGAAAAGAAAAAATTTGAAACTGTTCTTCCTAAGGAAAAATACATTATTCATTCGTTTTATCCAATAAAAATCAATAAAGTACTGGATGGAATAAGTATATATAAAACTTTTCAACAAGAAAATATATCTAATAAATGGGGTTTATTTAAGAATTACACATCATGGTTTTTTACTCTCGAATGGTGGAAATATCTTAATAATTTAATCTCAGAAACGTTTCCAGAAGTATTGCTTAATATCAACGATTTGTTAGATTCAAACAGATCTTATATTATCGGATATATCAATAATTTATTGACTAGTCTATGGTTAGAGTTGAAATTCAGATCAAAAAATGAAAATATTGATTATTTAATATCTAAATTAGATTCTTTTTTGGTGAAGGAGATTTCGAATCGGAATAATAAGTCTTTTTTTAAATGGTCACTCCTAAGGTTGGTTAATGGTCATAATGTCGAGTTCTCAACTCTTGTATTATTGTTAGTCTTTATCTATGGAATTTCACGACACTATTTACCTACATTATTAGGTTTCAATTCCATCTCTCTATGGAAACGTGTTGAATTTATTAGATATTTAATGGATCCATTACAAGGGTTTTATCTTAAAAAATTAATGTATTCTCCTTCAACGAAGTTCATGCGGACAAGAGATTTATTTATATATAGAGTCAGAAGAATTTTGAGGTCCATAAACCATATGTCTTTCTATTTTTTTATAAAAAACGAACTCGATATATGGTTATCTCATAAAAATAGTTTGGATACTTTTCGAACTCGTAAGAAGAATTTGACACAGTATTTGACAACAAATAATAGACTCTTTCAGTATAGTTTAAATTTGAATTATAATTCTAACTTTTTAATAAAAGAACCAGGGTTGAATTATTTACGATTTCTAGTTGAAATTTGTCAAAAAGATCTTATAAAATATCAAATTTGTAATTTTGAATCCGCAGAAAAATGGATTTTGTCTGCTTTTCAACAAAGAATTTTTTTCCCACAAATGAAATGGCAAAATGATATTCTCAATATCTCTTCTTATCAGACACCTTCTTTACCTCAATTAGGATTATTTCCTTCCAAGAGAATTCTAGTAATAGGTTCGATAGATAGTGGACGATCATATCTGATCAAAAATTTAGCAGCAGATTCTTATCTACCTTCAATAAGAATACCTGTCAATAAGCTCCTATACAAAAAATCTGAGGTTAAAAAAACGCCTGCAACTATTCTTTCGAAACGGAGTTTGTTTCGATTGGATCTTGTTTTTGAATTGGCTGAAAAAATGTCTCCTTGTATAATATGGATTCAAGATATTCATGAATTAAATATAAATCGATTTGGACATAGATTAGAAACTGATCCAAAATTATTACTTTGTTTGATATTAAACAATATAAGTACTAATAGTTTTAATTCTTATATCAAGAATAGTATTGTTATTGCTTCAACCCACATGCCGACAAAAGTAGATCCGGCTCTGATTTCTCCAAATCGATTAGACCAATTGATAAATCTTCGAATTCTCACGAATTATCAACGTCAAAAAGAATTTCCAGTTCTTTTAGGTGTTAAAGGTTTTGATTTGAAAGCTGATTCATCTTTTCTTAAAAAACTTAGCTACACGACTAGAGGTTATAGTAAACGAGACTTATCAGTATTTGTTAATGAAACATTATTAATCGGTATTACTTTAAATACATCGTTTATTTGTAGTGATACAATCCGTTTGTCTCTACATAAACAAGTTTCAGCTGTTACTTATACAAATAATGAATCTCAATTTAATCCGAGATATGAGATACTTTTTTATAAGCTAGGTAAAGTTATTATATGTAATACCTTGATAAATACTTCGTCTGTAGATTCTTCATTCATCCAAAATAACTTATTGAAGAGAAAGTTTTATTTTCTATCTAATTGGTATTTAGAACCTTCTATTGATGAATCGACTATCAAAGAATTTACTATACTTCCTCATATTTTGGGATTTTTAGCTGGATTTGCAGCTCGAGATTCTTGGTTCATATTGGAAAACAAAAAAGAGAATTTTATTTCTATCGATAAGGTTGTAGAAAATGATCTTAATTTATCCGTTGCTATTTTGGAAGGTCTTTTGACAGAATTTTCGTATCTAGAAGTATGTGAAAATAATTTGAATAAATTTGTTGTATCCCCTCCTCAATCCAAAGCAAGAGATTTTTTGAATATGATGCAGCAAGGTTTTTCTTCGAATGTTTATAAACAAACAGTTAGAAAAGTAGATAGATCTAAAAGTCTTTCTTCGGTTCGACCAGAACGAAATATACCATGTAGTATTGCTTGGTCTCCCAGGGTTTGGCGTATTAGTTTCCTTCGTAGTACTATTTATGCGTCTATAAGAATACCTTCCGAATCTAATCGTTTATATAATATTATGGTTTTTTATCAGAACCAGGATAAGCTTCCCAAAAGAAATTTCGATTTAAATAGGATTAAGTCCGATCAAAGTTTGTCACATAAAAGAAAAGAACAGTTTTGTGGTTATAAACGAAGTTTGGGAAATATGAGACAGAAACAGATACAAGCTTTAGAAAATCAATTGGAGAATGTATTATTGAGAGAGTGTTTCTTCAAATTGGGAATTTCTAACTCATCTACACAGTATCAGACGCAGTATGACTCATCTTATCAATCAATGCTATTTCTAGGAGGACGTTTCATTTGGAATTCCACATGTTTGATAAGCCTAAAAAATAATCTTGTTTTTTCACGTTTTGAGTTGTTTGCCAATGAAGAAACAGTTAGAAGGCTTTATATTACGTACGGCGCAAGGAGAGATCGAGAAAGACATTATTCCAATGAAAAGATTAGACAATTTTTTCTTCGTCGTGGATATGATAAGAATGTAATGAATAAATTAGTTATGAATTGGTGGAAAGGATTACCTTTCGTTGAAAGAAAACATTTCGAATTTTTTAGAAATAAACAAATGATGATCACTTTTTTGCAATATCCCCAACTATTTCTTTCTGTTTATTTGCATCAAGATCGTTTATTAGAAGAGTTAAAAGAGAAATATGCTCGTTTCAATCTTTTGACTCATAAACAAAGATGGGTTAGATCAAATCGTTTATTATTCAATGATTTAACTATTTATAATATTTTATTTGAAAGTTATCAATATTTATTAAATCTATTTTTATCGAATAGATCTTTGCTGGCTCAATTAGCAAAGATATTGGTTGATAAAAAACTTATTCTACCAAATGAAATTCATGATATTATTTTATGTAATTTGAAATAAGT